CATGTTAATATTTTTTATTGCTTTGGGGGTATTGTTTTTACATGTTTCCTAGTTCAAGTTGCAACAGGGTTTGCAATGACATTCTATTACAGACCTAGTATTAGTGAAGCTTTTTCTTCGGTTGAATATATTATGACTGAAGTAAACTTTGGGTGGTTAATTCGATCTATTCATCGCTGGTCTGCAAGTATGATGGTACTTATGTTAATTTTACACGTTTTCCGAGTTTATTTAACTGGAGGGTTCAAAAAACCTCGTGAATTAACATGGGTTACAGGAGTAACCCTAGCGGTTACAACAGTATCTTTTGGTGTTACAGGCTATTCACTACCATGGGACCAAGTGGGGTTTTGGGCATGTAAAATTGTAACAGGAGTACCTGAGGCTGTCCCTATTGTTGGGCCTCCAATAGTTCAACTATTACGTGGGGGAGTTAGTGTAGGACAAAATACATTAACACGTTTTTATAGTGCACATACCTTTGTTTTACCGTTAATAGCAGCTGCACTAATGATCACACATTTCTTAATGATAAGAAAACAAGGTATTTCAGGACCATTATAAACCTAAGAAAAATAGTATTTGATTTAATATAATTTATTAAAGAAATAAGATTTTAGTTTTTAATATATATAAATATAATAATAATAGGAGATATTATGTCAATCTTAAAAAAACCGGATTTAACAGATCCGAAATTACGTGCTAAATTAGCAAAAGGAATGGGCCACAATTATTATGGTGAACCTGCTTGGCCAAATGATATTTTTTATATGTTTCCTATTTGTATTTTAGGGACTTTTGTATTAGTTATTGGTTTAGCTGTAATGGAACCTTCAGCTTTAGGTGAAAAAGCTAACCCATTCGCAACTCCTTTAGAAATTTTACCTGAATGGTATTTTTTCCCAACATTTAATTTATTACGTGTACTACCAAATAAATTATTAGGTGTTTTAGCTATGGCTGCTGTACCGTTAGGCTTAATAACAGTACCTTTTATCGAGAATGTTAATAAATTCCAAAACCCATTTAGAAGACCAGTAGCTTCAACTGTCTTTTTAGTAGGAACATTTGTTGCTATATGGTTAGGAATTGGAGCTTGTTTACCAATTAGTAAAGCAATAACATTAGGTTTATTCTAAAAATAAAGAAAAAACTTTTAAAATTTAAAATTTAAGATTATTAGATTTTAAATACTTTTTAAGAGTTTAAAATCTAATAATCTTAAATTTTAAATTTTAAAAGTTTTTTTTACGTCATCTATTGCACTTTTTAAAATTGTTTCAGCTTCACTAGTTAATTGTTTTGAAGAATTTACAATTTCTAGATATTCCGGTTTAGAATTTGCTATATACTCACGAAGACTCTTGATATAAGGAGCAATTTCACTAATTTCTAAATCATCTAAAAACCCATTCGTACCAATATATATAATAGCTACTTGTTCAGCTACAGGGATTGGTGAATTTTGCGCTTGTTTTAAAATTTCTCTTAATCGTTGTCCTCGAGCTAGTTGGGCTTGCGTTGCCTTATCTAAATCGGAAGCGAATTGAGAGAATGCTTCAAGCTCATCAAATTGTGCTAGTTCTAATTTTAGCTTGCCGGCAACCTGTTTCATAGCTTTTATTTGTGCTGCAGAACCTACTCGAGATACTGAAATACCAACATTGATTGCAGGACGTAAACCAGCATTAAATAGGTCACCTGATAAAAAGATTTGGCCATCAGTAATTGAAATTACATTAGTAGGGATATACGCAGAAACATCACCAGCTTGTGTTTCAATAATTGGTAATGCAGTCATACTACCACCACCAAGTACATCATTTAATTTTGCTGCACGCTCTAATAAACGTGAATGTAAATAAAAAACATCTCCTGGGTAAGCTTCTCGACCAGGTGGGCGACGTAATAATAAAGACATTTGACGGTATGCTGATGCCTGTTTTGATAAATCATCGTATATTACTAAAGTATGCTTACCAGTGTACATAAAGTATTCAGCAATTGCTGCACCTGTATAAGGCGCAATATATTGTAGTGTTGCAGGTTGATCTGCATTCGCAGCAACGATTACAGTATAATCTAAGGCTTCTCTTTCTTGTAAATTAGTTACAGCTTGTGCAACAGAAGAGGCTTTTTGGCCAATTGCAACATAAACACAAACAACATCTTGTCCTCTTTGATTAATAATTGTATCTAAGGCAATCGAAGTTTTCCCAGTTTGTCTATCACCAATAATTAATTCACGTTGGCCTCTACCAATTGGAATCATAGCATCAATGGCAGTAATACCAGTTTGTAATGGCTCACAAACAGATTTTCTACTAATAATACCAGGAGCCATTGATTCAATAAGACGTGTTTCTGTTGAAGCTGCTTCACCTTTACCATCAATTGGTATAGCTAAAGGATCTAAAACTCGACCTAATAAACTGTCACCTACCGGGATTTGAGCAATTCGACCTGTTGCTTTTACTGTACTTCCTTCTAAAATTTCTCGGCCATCACCCATAAGAACGGCACCAACATTGTCATTCTCTAGGTTTAATGCGATCCCAATTGTACCTTCATCAAATTCTAGTAATTCACCAGCCATTACCTCATCTAATCCATAAACACGAGCGATACCATCCCCAACCTGTAATACAGTTCCAATAATATCAACATTTAAATCGGTACTATAATCTTCAATCTGTTTTCTGATAATATTACTTATTTCATTTGGGTTTGTCATAAGATAATCAATTTTTTTTCTTCCTTGAATAACAACTTTAAATTATAGAAAAAATAGAATAGAACAATTTTATATTTTAATGTAGTTATAGCAAAAACTATCAAAACGCTTTTACGAAAACCAGTATTAAAAATTTTAATTTAATAAACTTACTTCCATTTGTTTCGCCAAGCTTTCTAGTTCACCACGTAAACTTAAATCAATAATTTTAGAATCAACTTTAATAATAAAGCCACCTAAAATTTCTTTATCTATACGGAATGTGATATTGATCTTAGAATAGTAAACTTTAGAAGTTGTAAACTCAGGACCTAGTAATATTTTAAGTTTTTCTTTTAGTTCTGATTGTTGTTCCTTACTTAATGGAGAAGCAGAATAAACTTCAACAAATTTAAGACAAACAAAATCATAGGCTTTATTCAAAAAAGTTTGGATAATAATTTGAAGAAAACCTATCCTTTTTTTATCTACCAAAAGCATTAAAAAATTTTTTGTTGTGGAACTTGTTTGTTTTGGTAAACACTTTTCTAAAACATTTTTTTTATCTTTATCTAGAATCAAAGGGTTAGCTAAATATTTTCCTAATACTGGAGTTAATTTTAATACTGTTAATAAATTCTCCATATCAAAAATAATTTGAAAGAAAACTTGAGTATCAGCATTCTCTTCTTTTAAATACAAATTTAAGCCTAATTGTAATAAAGCTTCTGAATACGGATTTGCTATTTTTGAACCAAACATTGTGTTAGCCATTTTTAGTCTCCTAATTGCGTTATTTTCCGATTTACAATAGCAGATTGTTCCGCTTTTCCTAATTGTTTTTGAAGTTTGAAAATAACACGATTTAATGCTTTTTTCGAAACTTCCTTAATAACATCATTAAAAATTTTATTCTCTCTATTACGTAAAACTGCTATTGCTGTTGTAAACTTTTTAGAAAGATCCTCTTTTCCTTGATCCCATTTAAGTTTTAAAACATTTTGTTTTGTAACTTCCATTTGGTGATTTATCTCTTTAATGATGATATCCATCTGTGCCCATTGTTTTTTAGCTTCAGTATAACGTTTGTTAGAATCTGCTAAACGAGTCTCAGCATTTTGTATATCGTCTACGATCTTTTTTTTACGAGCTGTAAGATTTTCTGTTAAAAAGTTTTTTATCACAACAAAAAGGATTACTAGTAACAAGATTATATTTATAATATTTGTTTCAAATATATCCGTATTTAATGCTACTCCAAAATTTTCACTTGATGCAAAGTACTCTAGATAACTTTTCATTTTTTTATTAATTAATTAATATTTGTAAATTTTCGTAGGCGCGATTTATTCTTAAAAAATAAAAGTTTATTTAAGTAAGAAGCTTCGTCATAATTTGGCTACTTAAAGAGTCAATTTCATTATCGAAGCTCGTTAATATACTATCCTTGTTATTTTCAAAATTTTCAGTTGTTTCAATTAAAAATTTATCAATAAAAAGTTGAGAAGATTTCATTTTTTCTTCTAAAATATCTTTATATAACTTTTGGTAAGTTAATAAATCTAATTTAGCTGCTTTACGCGCTTTTGATGTCTTCGCTTCGTATTTTACATTTAATTGGTTAGACTTTGTTAGCACACTTGTAGCTTCATCTAAACTTTTTTTAATATAAAGGTTTCGTTCATCAATAGTATCTAAAAGAGGTGTATATAAGATAAAATTTAAAATGAACATAAAAATTACAAATTGTAATGCTATAATTGGTAATGTACCATCAAAATCGAATAGCCCTCCAGTTTTTTCGGTCCCTATTATTAAAATGGAGTTATAGTTATAAAACATCTTTTAGTTTTAGTATTAAAAATAAAATTTTTGTGGGGAAAGGATAACTGATTCATAGTAATAGCCAAGACGTTTATAATTATATATTAAATTAAAAACGTCTTAGCTAGGGTTTATTAACCAGTAAATGGGTTTGCAAATAATAAAGCTAAAGCTACAACTAGCCCATAAATTGTTAACGCTTCCATGAAGGCGAAACTTAAAAGTAAAGTACCACGGATTTTATTTTCTGCTTCTGGTTGACGAGCAATACCTTCAACAGCTTGACCAGCGGCAGTACCTTGACCGATTCCAGGCCCAATCGCAGCTAAACCAACAGCAAGACCAGCAGCTATAACGGATGCAGCAGAAACAATTGAATCCATATAATTTATTCATGGGTTAGATAAGAAAAAATTAACAAATTTCTAATAGATTCCTTTAAATATTAAAAATACTAATATAATACTTAATTAGAATTAATGTCCTTCAACAGCCTCAGCAATGTAGGCACCAGCAAGAGTTGAGAAAATTAGGGCTTGAACTGAACTAGCAAATACACCTAAAAGCATTACCGGTAAAGGTATAATCAAAGGAACTAATAAAGCTAAAACAGAAACAGTTAATTCGTCTGCTAAAACATTACCAAATAGTCGGAAACTTAATGAAAGAGGTTTTGTAAAATCCTCTAAAATATTAATTGGTAATAAAAGAGGTGTAGGTTCTATATATCGTTTAAAATATCCGAATCCTTTTGTACTTAGTCCTGCATAAAAATACATAAATGATGTTAATAAAGCTAACGCTACTGTTGTATTTATATCATTTGTTGGAGCTCCAAATTCACCTTCAGAAAGTTTTATTAACTTCCAAGGAATTATGGCACCTGCCCAATTGCAGCCAAAAATAAATAAAAATAAAGTACCAATAAACGGTAACCATGGTCGGTAAGCTGTTTCACCAAGTTGGTTTTGAGCAATATCTTTAATAAACTCAACAACTGATTCCATAAAATTTTGCCACCCATTAGGAACTATATTCTTGTTTGAAGTTCCTAAAAATGAAAATAAAAGTGTTAATAATATTACGAAAGAACTAACGATTAATACTTGGCCATGAAAAGTAATATCATTTAATTCCCAGTAGAGATGTTTTCCAACTTCGATATCTGATAAAAAGATTAATGAGTTCAAATGAATAAAATTAGTACTTTCCAGAATATTCATATTTAATTTTAGTAAAGAGATAAATTATAACACCTTATGCAAAAATACGCATACAGATGAATGCTATGAAACCAAAATTAAAATAATTATAGTTTAAAAGACTTAAAAAAGAAAAATTTTAGATAGAAAACTTTTCTATCATGTAATGACTAGTTTATACCTTAAAAATATATAAATATTGTTTTTCAACTAATATTTATCTAATAATCAACTTAATTCCTTTGAAACCTAAAAGTTTACCTAGCTAGTTATTTTATGAAATAACTTTTAAAATTTTAAATACGAAGTCATGATCTTAGCTTCCTAGTGTGTAACGGGTAAATCTTTTAATTTTAATGTTTTCACCAAACAGAGTGATTTTTTCCTTTATTAATTCATCAATTGTAATGTTTGAATCTCTAATAAATGCTTGATCAAGTAAACTCAAATTTTTCAAAGTTTTTTCAATTCGCCCTAAAACAATTTTTTCTTTAATTTCATCAGGTTTATTAATTAAATCTTGTTTCTCCGATTCAATTTCTTGTTCCGCAAGGAAAAGTTCTTTCGGTATTTCAGTAGTATTAACATAAAGAACATCAGGTGAAGCTGCAATTTGCATTGCAATATTTTGAACTAACTCTTGAAATTCTTCACGACGTGCAACAAAATCTGTTTCACAATTAACTTCAACTAAAACACCAATTTTCCCACCAGCATGGATATAACTATTTACAACCCCTTCAATAGTTTTTCTATCAACTTTCTTATCGGCAGCAGCTAAACCTTTCTGACGTAAAGTTTTAATAGCTTCTTCAAAATCACCATTTGTTTCTTGAAGAGCTTTTTTACAATTCATCATACCAGCACCAGTTTTTTGTCGTAATTCTTTAACAAGTGCTGAACTAATTTCTAAAGTCATAATAATATTTTATCCTAATTTTTAATGTTTTGATTAACTTTTGTCCTTATTTCCTAAATTTTAAGGGAATTTTGTTGCCCTAAACAAATACTATCTGCTATATTTTTAATAATATATTTTATTGATCTAATAGAATCATCATTACCAGGGATTGGTATTGTAGCTAAATTTGGATCACAATTTGTATCAAGAATTGAAATAATAGGAATATCTAAAGAAAGTGCTTCTTGAATAGCAATAATTTCACGTTTTTGATCAATTATTACTAAAATATCAGGGATTTTTTTCATTCCCTTCACTCCATTAAAATATTTTTTAAGTTTTTCTAATTCTTTTTTTAAATTTGATGCTTCTTTTTTAGGTAGATTATTAAACGAGTTTAATTTTTCTTGTTCTTCTAATTGATTTAAACGATCAATTCGACCTTTTATAGTTACCCAATTTGTTAGCATCCCACCTAACCAACGGTGGTTTACATAAAATGCCCCACATTTCTGGGCTTCAATAGCAATTAAAGAAGACGCTTGTTTTTTTGTTCCAACGAATAAAAAAGTTTGATTTTTTGCCGATGCTTTTTTACTAAAATCGCAAGCTCGTTTTAAAAATTCTGTTGTCTGAATCAAATCTAAAATATGTATGCCATTACGTTCTGCATAGATGTAGGGAAACATTTTTGGATTCCATCGGTGAGCTTTATGTCCAAAATGTACACCTGCATCTAAAAGTTGAGCCAATTCAATTTTAGCCATAGAAATAATAATCCTTTTTATTTTTAAATATTTTATACCTAACGCTTTTACTTAAAACATTTTCCTTAAATAATAATTATTTTTTTATTCATTTATATGATAACTAGTATAGCAGACTTTTAATTATTTAAGTACAAATGAAAGGAAAAAGAGAATATATTTAATTATTGTACTTAAATTTTATTAATTTTTTTAATTTTGTTTGTTTCGATTTTAATTGTTTTTTCAAACTCAAATTATCTTTTTTCGTTATTAGGTTTTCTGGTAATAAAACTTTATTAAAAGTAATATCCTGATTAGCATAGAAGCCCGTACCTGCTGGTATTAATCGACCCGTTATAGCATTCTCTTTTAAGCCTCTAAGCCAATCGGTTTTGCCTTGGATAGCTGCTCTTGTTAAAACTCGAGTTGTTTCTTGGAAACTTGCTGCAGCCAAAAACCCATCGGTTTTTAAAGAAGATTTTGTAATCCCTAATAAAATGGGACGGAACCCAAGCTTATTATTATTTTTAATACAAAGATTAATATATTGGGCCTGATCTAAATCTATAATATCACCAGGTAAGAAATTAGTTTTTCCTGGATATTCTATATAAACTTTATGGGTCATTTCTCTAACAATTAACTCTACATGCTTACCTGAAATTATAACCCCTTGCGAAATATATATGGCTTGGACAGACGTCAATAATAACGTTTGTAATTTTTTCAAACTTCGGTAAGCTGACTCATAAATAGATAATGTCCCTAAAGAACAAAAATATCGGAAATATACGTGAAGAAGAGTGTGAGGGTTTAAAGGACCTTCAGTTAATGGTTGTCCTACACATATAGATTCATAATTTTTAACTAATAATCTTTCAGAACGTGAAGCTATATAATAATCATAACTTTTAGAGGGCACCGTACTAATTAGAATGAGATTAGAAGTATATTTTATTGATTTAATAAAGCCCTGTCTGGTTGCAAGCAGAGCCTCAGTTTTAGGCTTACGGGCCTCTAAAATATTATCGATTTTTGGTAAACCTTGCACTATATCACCAGTTTTTAATCGCTCATATACTAATTGCCCAAAATTTTCTTGTCCTTTAATATAATCACCAGGAATTTTTCGGATTAACGCTCCTGTAGAGAAAAAATAAGGTTGACCTAAATGTAAAGTAATTTTATTACCTGAAACTTTCTCCATTAAACCCGAATTTTTAATAAGGACATTATTATTAAAAAGTTTATTTACTTTTAAAAATTGGTTTTGTTTATAATTATGAGTAAAACTGTCTAGAAAAATCTCTTCATAATCCGATTTGGTTGTTAATAAAATATTAGACTTTATATTATTACGTTTGATTTTGACACTGTAAACAAAATTATCAAATGGGAATATAGTATCAAACGAACCAACAACCGTATAAGGGTCAATAAATTGTTTTTCCTCTACAAATAAATTCAAAGATACATCGGTTTTCTTTATTTCTTTTGGTATTACTGAATCAAAAAGAAAAGTTTGTGAATAAATTAAATTAACTTGACCATAAGAATTCTTTTTTTCTGGTCCTTTATACTCAAAAATTAATTCTGTGTCATTTGATTGAAGCGAATAATCAATCGTTAATGGAGAATCCACAAATTGTATTGGAGAATCAATTTTAATTTGTTGCCCAGATGCAACTTGCAAATTAAAATTTTCAACTAATAAATCTATAGGCGCAAAACAGTTTGATTCAAAAATTTTAACTGCACGTTCATTCGTAAACTCATAACGTGTTATAGGACGGATATATAAATATATTTCATTGTTAATGTCTTCAAATTCTATATAACTTAAAACTTTAACTTCAAATTTATCTAATACTAATTCGCCCGGATAATAAACCTGTTCATTAAATTCTTTAGATGATTTTGGTCTTTTATCTAATAGGTACCTTTGACCAGGCTTAATATTAATATATTTAATTCGTTTTTCAACTTCAAAATCTATAAAGCCTTCTATATTAGTAAGATAGTTAGGAAAAATTTCTATATCCTTTTTTACATAATCTCCCTTTTTAAATTTGAAATCTTTTTTATTTGAAGTTGTTTGGACTGAAGCTTCTGGTATATAAAAAATTGTTGAACCTGACTTTAACTTATTGGTAAAATTGTTACCTGAGTGCTGACCAAATAAGCTTGGCTTATAAAAATTTGATATATAGAATTTACCACCAGTTTTTGTTCTATATTTTTTATTGCGTAAGGAACCCAAAGAAAATAAACGATTATTAAGTAATTCCGGTTTTAATACTATTTCATGGATATGAGATAAATAAACTTTACATTTAGTAACTTCAATATTATTTCTCTCTATGAATATCCTAAAATCATTTAGCCCATGAGAACAATTTTGTATACTTAAACTGTTTATTTCTTGGGTTAATTTATTTCTAGATAAATGAATAAATCCCCCAACAGTAGTAACCATCTTTGATTGAGCTATCGCTTGGTTTTTATAAATTTTTTCTGATTTTCTTACTCTTAGATTAGTATTAAATGGAATACTAAAAACTTGACCAGATAAGACCCAAAAAATATAATTTTTTTTACTACGTTTACTAAAATTTTCAGTGATTGAAGTTTGTGGGAAACCATCTTTTTCTAAGAATATCTCCCCTGGTTCTTTCGCACAAATATATTTAATTTCTTTCTCAGCTAAATTTATTTCTTTTATTTTCGGGGCAGCTTCAAATAATACTTGATTACGCTTAATATAATTATTATTATTTACAAGAATTATCGTACGGGCCTCAACCCGAACTTTTACAATCTCATTTGCATAATTAATTATTGCTAACCATGATTGGTTTTCACTTACAACAGCATCTTGACCATAATTAGTACGATAAGGACTAATTTTTAACTCTGGTAAAAAATTTATATAACCAGAACATTGAGCACGCCCCTGGCGAATTAACTCACTAGTAAAAATACCTCCTGTATGGAAAGTTCTCATCGTTAATTGTGTACCAGGTTCACCAATCGACTGTGCTGCAATTAAACCAACTGTTTCCCCTAATTCTACTAAAGTACCTAGTGCTAAATTCCAGCCATAACATTGTTGGCAAACAGCTCTTCGACACTCACAAGTTAGCGGGGATCTAATTAATACTTTATTAACTTTGGATTTAATTAATTCCTCTATAAGAGATGCTGTTATTTCCTGATTCCTTAAAGCAATAATTTCTTTACTTCCTGGTTTAAAGATTGTGGATGCTATGATACGACCGTTAAGAAGTTCCTTAAGAGATAAAAACCCTTTTTCATCCTTTTCTACATCTTCTTCTAAAAAAATACCTCGTTCAGTTTTACAATCTAATTCGCTGATTATAATACTTTGCGCAACTTCAACAAGTCGTCTTGTTAAATAACCAGAATCAGCTGTTTTTATCGCTGTATCAACTAAACCTTTTCGAGCACCATAAGAGGAAATAATGTAATCTGTGATTGATAAACCTTCTCGGAAATTTGCTCCGATAGCCCGATCAATAATTTTACCGTTTGGGTCTGACATTAAACCTCTCATGCCGACTAGTTGTCGAACTTGTGCAATATTACCACGCGCACCAGAAAAAGCCATAATGTAAACCGAGTTCAAAGGGTCATTCTTTTTAAAAAACTCTATTAATCGATCTTTTAACTCTTCACTGGTACTATTCCAGATATATATAATTCTCTGGAAGCGTTCTACTTCTGTGATCTCACCGTTATTTGCTTGTGATTCTGCTAAAAAAACATCATTAGACGCAATTTCCATCAGAGCACTTTTAGCAGGTGAGATTTTTAAATCTTCAATACTTATAGAAATCCCAGATTTTGTAGCGTATTCAAACCCTATTTCTTTTAATTGATCTACAAAATAAGCAGCTTTTCTCTGGCCATAGTTTTTAAACGCCCACTCAATAATTTTCTTTAACTCTTTTTTATTGATGATATTATTAGAAAATATTTTTGATTGTTTCAACATTTTATTATACCTCCTATTTATTTAATATATCATTAATGCACTGGTTAAAAATAATACGGCCAGGCGTAGTGCGAATATACTGTACCAATAATTGTCCGTCTTTTGTCTCTTTACGTTGTAAATTATTATATATATGAAGGGTCTGTTGATCCCCTAGAATAATAGTCTTTAAAAATTTTAGTTCAGTATCTAGAGTAATATCCTTTGGGCACCTAACCCAAATAGAAGAATGCAATTGTAGTTGTTTTTGTTCATAGGCTGATATTACTTCGTTAAAGTTAGAGAAGTAATTGTTTGAACCTTTTAACCCCATTCTATTTTGTGCTGTTAAGTAATAAAAACCTAAAACCATATCCTGAGATGGTTGAATATTTGGCTCGCCAGTAGAGGGAGATAAAAAATTATTAGGAGCTAAAAGACATAATCGTGTTTCCAATTGCGACTCGAAAGATAGAGGAATATGTACTGCCATTTGGTCACCATCAAAATCTGCATTAAAAGCTGGGCAAACAAGAGGGTGCAACTGAATAGCTCTTCCTCTAACTAATACAGGATCAAAAGCTTGCACACCTAAACGGTGAAGAGTAGGTGCCCTATTTAAAATAATAGGATGCTTTCTTAATATTTCCTCTGTTAAATACCAAATAAAAGATTGATTACTATAGATAATCTTTTTAGCCTTTTTTATTGAATGAGATAAACCTTGTGAAAGTAATTTATAAATAATAAATGGCAAAAATAACTCGATTGCCATTTCGTAGGGCAATCCACATTGGTTTAATTCCAATTGAGGTCCTACAATAATAACAGAACGCCCAGAATAATCTACACGTTTACCTAATAAATTTTGACGAAATCGTCCTTGTTTACCTTCAATAATATCAGCTAATGATTTTAAGGGGCGTTTATTTGCATCTAATACTTTAGAACCCCGTTTCCCATTATCAATTAATGTATCAACAGCCTCTTGAATCATTCTTTTTTCAGTTAAAATAACAACACTAGGTGCGTGTACTGATAATAATCGTTTTAGTCTTTTATTTCTAATAATGATTTTTCGGTAAAGTTCATTTAAATCTGAAGTCGCAAATCTTCCATTATCTAGTTTTACCATTGGTCTAATACCCGGTGGTAGAACAGGGAGGAAATGTAAGACCATCCATTCTGGTCTTGTATTAGTCGTTAAGAAATTTTCAAATATACGAATTCTTTTAATTGCATCTTCTACTGCTTTTGTAACATTAGAACAAAACATTATGTTACGGTTACTTGCAATCTCTACTTTTAAATCAATTCGTTTTAACCTATCATATAAGATTTCCGCACCTTGACGTTTTTTACCATAAACAAAACCTTCACCTTCTGTATCATAAAAAAAATCATCGTATTTTGAAACATCCTGATCTTGTTCAGGTTCCTTGCCATTATAAACAATACCTTCAAGTTTAGTTATTGAAGAATCTAAGATAGTAGACAGAAAACTAGGTGAGCCTTTTAAATACCAAATATGTACAACTGGGGATAATAAATTAATATAACCCATTCTATGTCGACGTACTCGAGATTCTGTTAACTCTACACCACAAATTTCACAAATTAGCGTATCTGGTTCTTTGTGTTTATAACGACCACAAGTACATTCCCAATTTTTAACAGGACCAAAAATTTTTTCACAAAACAAACCACCTTTTTCAGGTTTATGAGTTCGATAATTAATCGTTTCAGGTTCAGTGACTTCACCAACTATCTCTCCATTAGGTAAAATTTTTTCAGCCCACTCTTTAATGCGTTCGGGTGAAGCCAAATTAATTTTAACATACTCAAATTGTTGTTTCATGTTTTTCATACTTTTATACAAATATATATTTTTATAATTTTGAAATAAACTTAATCTTTAGAGTAATTTAGATTTAACAAGAGTTAACAAATTAACTTTATAGGATGCCATTTCTCCATTATCTAATTTACCAATTTGATGGGTCGTAATATCTAACCCTAAAGCATTTAATTCTCTTAATAATACTTTAAAAGATTCGGGAACACCTGGTTCTGGTATTGGATGACCTTTAATAATAGCGTTAAACACTTCATGTCGCCCGTTGATATCGTCAGATTTTATAGTTAATAATTCTTGCAAAGTATACGCTACTCCAAAAGCTTCTAAAGCCCAAACTTCCATTTCTCCAAATCTTTGTCCACCATGTTTTGATTTACCTCCTAATGGTTGCTGAGTCACTAGAGAATATGAACCAGTTGAGCGGGCATGCATTTTTTTATCGACTAAGTGAATCAGCTTTAAAATATAAGGTTTCCCAACAAGAATAGAATTATCAAAAATTTCACCTGTTCTACCATCTGTTAATAATACTTTACCTGGGGAAGACTTATTAAAAAGCCAAGGTTTATTAGTCTTTTTGGCAGCTTTTTTTAAAGTTTTGTTTATTAAAATACGTGAAGCATTTGGTCTGTACATTTCATCAAATGGAACCACTTTAAACCTACGGTTTAAGTAATCCCCAGCAAAGCCCAATAAACATTCAAAAATTTGACCTACATTCATTCGGGAAGGAACGCCCAAAGGATTTAAAATAACGTCTACTACTGTACCATCAGGCAAAAACGGCATGTCGTGTATTGGGATTATTTTTGAAATGACACCCTTATTACCGTGTCGTCCCGAAATTTTGTCACCAATTCGAATTTTTTTTATCTGTGCGATAGAGATACAAACCCATTCGTATACACCAGAAGCTAAATTATCACCTTTTTCCCGCGAAGCTGTTTGTATTTCAATAACTCTACCCGAAATACCATTTGGTACTCTTAAAGAAGTGTCTTCAGGCTCTGGTGATTTAATATTGAATATTGCCCTTAATAATTTACTCTCTGGTAATTCTTCATCCTCTACTATAGGGGTAATCTTGCCGACTAAGATATCACCAGCATTAACAAATGTTCCTTTTTTTATTATCCCATTTGTATCTAAATTACATATAGCATCTACATCAATATTAGGAATCGATGTTGTTATTTCTTCTATACTCGCGCTATCATCTACAAGCTGGAGTTCATATTTTTCTATATGGATCGAAGTAAAAAGATCCTCTTGAACCAATCTTTCACTAACTAAAATAGCATCCTCGTAATTATAGCCTTCCCAAGGCATATAAGCAACTGTTAAATTTTGGCCTAAAGCAAGTTCGCCTCCATCAGTACCAGGTCCATCAGCAATAATTTGACCAGGCTTTACAATTTCGCCAGTCCAAATTAATGGTTTTTGATTAATTATAGTTTCTTGGTTTGAACGACGATATTTATCTAAAAAATAAACTTTAGAGCTCCCAATATTTTTAGTATCAAGGATTATAATACGGTCTGCTGAAACCGAGTCAACAATTCCATTTAATAAATTTATAATTACTACTTGTGAATCTGCTGCTATTTGGTGTTCAATACCTGTACCAATAATAGGTTTTTTTGGATATAGTAAAGGAACAGCTTGTCTTTGCATATTTGAACCCATTAATGCACGATTCGCATCGTCGTGTTCTAAAAATGGTATTAGAGAAGCCCCTATCGCTATAATTTGTATAGGAGAAACCGCTATAAAATCAACACTAACAGAATCAACAATTATAAATTCATTATAGAAGCGTACAGGAACCGAAGTAGTTTGGAAAAATTCATCTTTTGTTAATAAAACATCCCCAGACGCAACTTTATATATAGTTTCTTGTTCCGCAGTTAAATAAATTGGCCCTAATTCTCTTAGTACTTTCCCTTTATACACACGGAAAAAAGGAGTTGTTATGAAACCATAATTATTAATTTTCGCATGTGTAGCCAATGATGCGATTAGACCAGCTTTTTGTCCTTCAGGAGTTTCAATTGGACATAAACGTCCATATTGTGTTGGGTGAATATCTCTTGCTGCAAAACTCACATGTTCACTATTTAATCCCCCAGGACCTAAAGAACTAATTCGACGTTTATGTGTAAGTTGCGCCAGAGCATTTATTTCATCAAAATATTGTGATAGAGGACTTAAACCAAAAAATTCTCTTATGACAGAAGTTAAAACTTTTGCATTTACTAAATCATTCGGCATCAAAGTTTCTTCTAAAGGTATGTCTTCCTCAAAACTTTTGTTGCCTTTGCTTTTGTTAGCTTTAATTTTTATATCCTTAGACTTTTTATCTATATTACCCCTTTTTGTTTTTTTAACCCTGAACATATCTGGTGTTAATTTTTCATCGGTAGTAATTTTTTTTCTTAGTCGATTAAGAGCTACACGTACTTGTAATTGTAAGAGCTCACCCACTGAACGCACTCTTCTGTTTTCTAGGTTGTCTATATCATCAAGCTTTTCATTATAAGAACTAATATGAATTAACTTATCAATAGCTTTGAGAATATCTAAAGAGGTTAAAATTCTTATATTTAATGGTAAACTAATCCCCAATTTTTTATTAAGTTTAATACGACCTACTTCACCAAGATCATATAAATTCTTATTTAAAAGACGTTCATTTATAAGCTCACGTATTCTAAAAACTGACATTAGCATACTTTTATTATAGCTTCCAAAAGTAGCTTTATGAAACATTTTGTCATAAATAACGGAATTCAGGGATTTAACACTTTTCCTTAAAAATTCATAATTTTGGAGCGTCTGATAGATTTCGTGCTCCTCTAGAGAAAAACCAACTAGGAACCAATTTATAGGGATTTTATATTGCTTATCAAATTTAACCCAAATTAAATTATATTCTAATTCAAAAGTTAACCAAGAACCATGCTTTGAAATAATTGTTCCTTCATAAAAAACTTTTTTCTCTTTTTGGATCCTTTTGTAATAAATACCAGGGCTTCTAATAATTTGACTAACAATCACCCTTTCGCAACCATTAAATATAAAAGTACCTTTTTCAGTCATAAGAGGTATCTCCCCAAAAAATACTCGTTCTTTAGGTGATAAGTCTTCTGATTGTACCGCACCATTTTTCACCGTTTCGTTTTTTTTCAACGACATCAGAACATAAACTCTTAGGTTATAATTCCCTTTTTTCTTTAGAGCATTTAAAATAGCAAAACTAGGATAATAAATCTTATATTCTTGACCATAAATGATTAATTCAATGCCACTTCTTTTATTTAATATTGAAGGGCAGTTTGTTAACTCTTCAGGTAATCCTTCTGTTAAAAACCAACAAAAGCTTATCCGTTGAACTTCTGACAAATCTGGTAGAATTATCGGAAATTTTTGCTTTCTATTCTCTAAAATATCTTTCATAATATATCTAAGTTATATATATATATATATTTTATATCTAAACGGGATATTGAAAATAAATGAAAATTAAAATATTAATTTACTGTAGGAAATGTTTTTTTAAATAAATTTGTTTTTTTTCTAATAGCGGTATTCTTATGAATAATATTTTTTTTAACTGCCTTATCAATCTGACTAACAACGGATGAAAAAGAAACTCGAAGTAAGGCCTGATAGTTAGACGTCTCTTCATCTCCTTTAGAAGTTTGTTCACTAGAAGACTTAATAAGGCTTAAATGTTTTTTTTCATGACTTTTTATAAGAGATTTATAAGAGTTATTTTGAATACGATTTCTTTTATTAGTTTTTATACGTTTTTTTGACGATTTAGTATTTGCCATCTTTGTTATCCTTAATAAAAATAAAATAATATGTTAATGTATAACATTATTATATACTAATATGTTATTTTTAAGCAAGTTGTTTACAAAATGGAATGTTTAAATATCAGGGTTGCTGGGAACACTAAATTAAAGGAGAGAGTCGGATTCGAACCCACGGAACGCGTAAACGTTCATCTGATTTCAAATCAGACGCAATCGACCATCTCTGCCATCTCTCCTATTGATTATGTTAATATACTCGTTATCAATTAACTAATAGATCATATAATTCCGCTATGTCTTAAATATATAATTATAACTAGCTATAATTATAAGTCTATAAGATAAGGTAATAGTTCGTCAAGTTAAACAAAAATAAATTAAATATTTATTTTAATTTAACTTGACGAACTATTATCTAAAAATCTAAATGACTAGATTTCTTATTTCCATTTTATAGAAGCCGGGTTAGGGTTTTTACCAATAGAAAAATCTCTTTTCCCTACTGGAGTTCTACCTTCATTTGATGTTTCAGGGAAAACACCATCCTTTGGATGTAAGAATTGTATTTCTCCACCGGGGAAAATTCTATAAATTTTATAATCCTTTATCTTTAATTTTCGTAATTGAGTACCTAAGGCAAGGCATTGTTCTTTACGAGCAAGATATAACAAATTCTGACCTAAGAGCATTAATGCTGTACCGGCAGTTGGCATTTCAAATAATTGTTCTGTAGTAGAATTCCAGGTAATAACATATTTTTCTTCAAACTCTGCTGAACGTAACCACCCACCTGTGCTACCACCGAAAACAGGCATATATTTACTAGGGTAAAGCGACATAATTATATGAATCTAAAATTTAATCTGAAAATTTAATAAGTTTATATAAATTCTAGCGGAGGCCGGATTTGAACCTGCGACTTTCGGGTTATGAGCCCAACGAGCTACCAAACTGCTCCACTCCGCAAAAAGTACAATTAACTCTAATATCTAATTGCTAATTAACTATTAGTATTCGGGACGGCAGGATTTGAACCTGCGGCACCCTGCTCCCAAAGCAGATACGCTACCAAACTGCGCTACGTCCCGTAATTGATTGATATACCATTACAGCATATCAATAATAGGTTATTTATGTCAAGAAGATTATATTAGTAAAAAGTTTAGGCTGCAGCTTCTTTGGCAGCATACATAATTTCTAATGTTATAGTCTCCATTTTTTGTTCTTGAGCAAATTTTTCGGTATTTCGTTTAATTTTACCTCTAATAAACCCTGGGATTTTTGTTAATTCCGCTTGTGATTCTAAATTCCATTTTATTTCGGAATCTTGTGAAGTTACAGACAAACCTGCACTTAAAACTTCTTTTGTATCATGACCACCAAAAATTTCTAGTAAATGATCTTCCATACCTAGTGTGAAAGAATTATATATTAGATCTGCAATTTGGTTCGCACCTTCATAACCAAGGAATGGTCTATAACTTAAAGGAAAATTTTGTATATGAACAGGTGCTGATATAACACCACATGGAATATTTAGACGTTTAGCAACATGTCTTTCCATCTGAGTACCAAAGATTACTGCCGGTTCAACTTTAGCTATTAAATCACCAATTAAATTGTGGTCATCTGTTATAACAATTTCATCACATAAATCACCGACTTCTTTTTCAAACCAAGATTTATCATACTTGCAGTAAGTTCCGGCCCAAACAACATTGATACCCATTTCCTTTGTTAAAATTTTAGTCATGGCTGCCGCATGTGTAGAATCCCCAAATACTATTGCTTTTTTACCGGTTAAATTTTGGCAATCTATAGATCTAGAAAACCAAGCTGATTGAGAAACAAAACGTGTTTGTATATCAATATATTTTTCAAAATTAACATCCGCATTGTTATCATTTAGGATATATTGGATTTTTCTAATGCAATTAGCGGTTTCAACTACTCCCATAGGAGTAGTATCAATAAAAGGCATATCAAATTCATCTTTTAAATATTCTGCTGTTAGTAAACCAATCTCTCTATAAGGGACTATATTAAACCAAGCTTTAGGTAAGTTTTTTAATTCTTGTACTGAAGCACCTTCTGGTATGATACTATTGATTTTTATATTTAAATCTGACATCAGGCGTTTCAGCTCAGCAATATCGTGTTGGTTATGAAAGGCTAGGTTGAAAGAGCCAATAATATTCACTGAAGGTTCTATTGTTTTAGTTATATCTAATTGCTTAGTTTTTTGGGCTTTTTTTATATAAAATTGTACAATTTGTTCTAAAGTACGATCTGCAGCTTGCATCTCATTTACTCGGTAATGATTAACATCAGCTAGTAAAACATCAGCTTGTGTCTCAATTGAAGCACGATTAACAAAGTTTTGTAAATCTTCTTGTAAAATGCTCGAAGTACATGTAGGAGTTAATACAACTAAATCTGGTTTTTCTTCCTTATCCTTTCTACTAATATTATTAACAACTTTTTCTTGTGATCCCCTTGCTAAAACATGTCTATCAACAACACTTGCTGTTACAGCAGTAAAATCACGTTTTCTTTCTAGCATTGATCGCATAACATTAAAATAATCGTCGCCTAAAGGGGCATGCATGATAGCGTGGACATTTTTAAAAGAACTTGCAATTCTAAGAGTACCAATATGAGCAGGGCCTGCGTACATCCAATAAGCTAATTTCATAAGATATTATATTAGTTTAAATAATTATTTTAGAGTGTTCAATAAAAACACCCTCTAGGGAAAAGAGGATTATAATACATTTTTTCAAATAAAGAACAAGGTTATTAAAATACACTTATCATAGAGTAAAAACAATCGAGTCTTTTTCTATATACTAAACTCTATTTTTAAAAAGTTGTTCCTGCATGCAAACTATAATATGATAGACTGTTAGGGTCGATGCCCGAGTGGTTAAAGGGGGCGGATTGTAAATCCGCTGGTTTTCCTACGTTGGTTCAAATCCAACTCGGCCTATTAAAATTTTTGATTTAATCAAAAATTATTGATCTCACAACCTAAAAAATAATCTTATAAGGTTATTTTTTAGGTTTTTTTGGCGCTTGATCTTTTCTAGTCCTATCCCACCAAATAAAATCAGGACCATCTCGGCCTAAATGTACTTCAATTGCTTCACGCATAAAAGTGTTACCTTCATACTTACCAAAAAGAGCTCTTAAAAAACAAGGTATAAATATAACGACCCAAGCAAGAAAAGCTAGCAATGCTGCCTCTGACTTATCTGCCGGATTTTTAACAAATACATTTGTAAAGTTAATAAATAGCTCATGGAAAATTCCTTGAAAAGAGATAATTATTATACCATACATAATATTGAACCTGACAAACCTATCCTCAGGAATTTTATAGCGTACTAAAACACCATAACCAAACAACAGATAAAGAAAAGATAAGAATGGTACCTTTTGTATAAGATTAACTGATTCTGCTATATAATTTGGTAAAAAAATCCTTACAAGAAAAGGGTGGGTTTCAGCAATTAAAGGCATATGTGTATTAACTACATCTAAATAAGGTACATAATAGGCTAACACCGAAAGAACCCTTTGACAAACTAAGCCATTAAAGGCTAAAAACCATTTTCTAGGCTTATTAAAATTAAATTTTTGTTCTAGTACGAAGCCTAGTACCAAAAATAAAATAAAAATAAAGATTTCAATCCAATAGACACCGAAAAACAATTCTAGTACATTTCCTTTAAGATGATCAAACATCTTTTAGACCTCACTATTTTAATATGCTATATAACTTAAAAATTTAAAAACTAAAAAATCGATAAAACACAGAATTATATTTTACCTTGCATTTAATAGTACAGGTATTTTGTATAAATGTCCAGTTGCAATTGATTAGTTAAAAAAAAGATTGCTTAAATTTTAAAAATTCAAGATTAAATTTAACTTTTGCCCGATTTGTTTTCCCACCCGCGATAACTTTTGTGGGGAAATATAATAACCAAAATTCTGAGAAAGATATATAACTAACTAAGCTACTTAACATTAAAAATAAAAACCCAAAATAAATTAATTTAATTCCTGGATCAGATTTAATCTGCATACCTGTAGAAGAAATTATATCGGTAAAATTAAAACTGATTAGATCAGTATTATAAATAGTATCGCCTATATTAATAGTCTTTACAAATTTTCCATCGTTATCATACAAACTAATTTGGCCTCGGTGATCTTTAATAAGTACAATAAAACTTTTTGTATCTTGTTTTGTATTAGGCAAAGAACTAACCCAAATTTTTTGGTTTGAACTATTAATTTTTGATATAGGCAGTTGAAGGCTTATACTAGAGGTATCCTTCTTAATATACTTTAATCTTAAACCTAATATTCCCCAATCAGTTTGGTATATAATTAAGTCACTTAATAATAATGGGTTATTTACAGAAATCGTTTTTCTTTGAGTTTCTCCACCACGACCATTTAAAACTGAAACATCCGTATAAAATTGTTTAATTGAACCATTAGAAGTATATGTTGACCAAAAGTCATTAATCCTGAAAGTTTTTTGAGGTATTGAAGAAAAAAAGCCATTTTTTATAACATTTTGAATATGAAATACTTCAGTTTTCGGTATTAATTCTTGAGAGTTAAATCCTTTTAAAGCTCCTAATGTGCTTCCTAGTAATACACAAATAATACTTAAATGTACAATAATAGGGCCAACTCTACTTATCAATCCCTTATAAGCATAAAAACTATTAGATTGCTGAAAAAGTGAATATTCTTTTTTTAATAATGTATAACTCAAATGGCTTGGAAAGACTTTAATTGACTTTATTTTAAAGGTTAACTTATTATACTGATTTACTTGTTTATAAAAATAGTATCTTCTAGAGAATTTTAAAGTTGGTAACTGTTGGAGAACTGTACAGCAAGCTAAAGACAGTCCTAAAAGGCTAAGTAATAATAGAAACCACCATGTGCTATAAATATTATCAAAACCTAAAAAAAGAAGGATTTTCCAAAATGGTATACTGAAAATCAATGTTGGATAATTGTTTTGATAAAATGGAATTTCTTTACTTTGTTCAATAATAGAACCAATACTTGTGACGATTGCAATGGCTAACAGTATTATTATAGCTAATTTTAAATTAGCCAAATATTTAAAAACACGTTTAATCATATTAATAATAGAATTTTAGATTAAAAAATTTTAAGCAACACGAATTTTTCCTGATGCGGCCCAATTCTGTATTAACTCTGTACGTAAAGGATCGATATCCAGAATTGGAATAGTTTCTTTGATAGCTATCAAAATATCGTTAGTTGTAAATTCCCGTTGCTCACTAAATGCGACATACATAGCATCAATAATAGTTTGTTCAATTTCTGCCCCAGAAAATTTACGAGCACGCTTACTTAATTTTTTACTATCATATGTTTGCCAAGTTTCCGGTCGAAAACGTCTTAAATGAACTTCATAAATCAATTTTCTTTCATCCACTGTTGGTATACCGAGAAAAAAGATTTCATCAAACCGACCTTTTCGTAATATTTCTACAGGTAAGGAATAAATATCATTTGCTGTAGCAATAACAAAAACGGGAAGAGTTTTTTCTCCTAACCAAGTTACAAATGTAGCTAAAACACGGGTTGTTGTTCCACTATCAAAATTTTGTTCGGAATCACTAAAAGCCTTATCAATTTCATCTACCCACAATACACAAGGAGCTAAAGATTCAGCAATAGCAATCATTTCACGAACTCTAGATTCTGATTCCCCGACAACCCCAGCAAATAGTCTTCCTACATCCAAACGCAAAAGTGGTAATTTCCATTCATAAGCAACAGATTTCGCGATCAAACTTTTGCCACTTCCTTGCATCCCAATTATTAACACCCCTTTTGGTGTTACTAAACCATAATTTAATGCTTGTTCAGAAAATATTTCAGTTCTTGCGTTTAACCATTTTTTTAAATTGTAAGCTCCCCCAACATCTTTTAATTTACTCTTAACTGACCAAAACTCTAGAAGCTCTGTTTGACTGATCACTTGACGCTTTTCTCTTAAAATTATTGGGATTGCGTTTTGATCTATTTGTTTATAAATAACGATTGCTTTTCCCAAAACTCTTCTGATTTTCTCTAAAGATAAACCCTGACAAGCTTGAATAACTTTTTCTAAGATTCGTTGAGATAAATTTCCTTCAACAGTCAAATTTTTATTCAAGCGAGTTAATTCTGTCTTAATTTCTTTAGGTGTTGGTAAGTTAAATTTTACAATCGTAATATGATCTTTAAGATCATTTGGTATTTGAACTTCAGAATCAACAATAATAATAGTCTTAGGTTGTATTTTTAGTAATTGTAAAATATTGCGTAGTTTTCTAGAAATTGTTAAATCCTTTAAAAACCTCTTAAAATCTTTCAAAATAAAAATACTTGGAGTTCTTGAATTTATTTTTTCAATAAATTCTATAGCTTCCAATGGGTTTCTTTTACCAAATTCTTTTTTTATAGGATTTAATTTATAACCTTCAATAAAATCCCAAACATATAGGTTACTATAACTTTTATTAATAATAGCATTCCGAATAGTATATTCTAATCGATCTTCTTCAATGGTTATAACATAAATTATAGGGTAACGGGCTTTTAATAAAATTAAAAGTTCTTCTTGAAAAGTCATAATAAAATATTTTTAATTTATATAAATTAATTTTCTATAAATATATTGTCTAAATACTTAAATTCTTTCTTTTTTTTCTTCGGCGATTATTTATTACTTTACAGCCTTGCTTACTTTTCATTCGAGCACGAAAACCAGAAACAGCAATAACTTTCCTATTCGTTCCACCTAATGTTCTTTTTGTCATAATATTTTATTATATATTTTATTATAAATACTAAATGATGAAACTATAATAACATAAATTAAAGAATTTGTACATGTGTTTTTTCTTTAATTCCTTATCTTAATTTATATCTGTTAATATAATATTGGAAATAAAAATCTCAAATATAATTGAATCTCTACAGTCTTTAAGAGTAAGGTTTAAAAGACTTGTAGCCCTCTCGTCATATTGAAGAAAAGGATCTTTTTGGGCGTACGCTTCCCAACTAATAGCATCCAGTAAAAAATTCATATTTTCTAAATGCTTAAACCAAAAAAAATCAATATATTTAAAAAATATAAGTTGGTTGTATCTATCTAATACACGTGAATCTGTTGAACAAGAATAACGAAATTCTTTACAAGCATAACTTGCCCATAATTGCTCATAAAGAAATTTCTTTAATTTAGACAATTTATCTAAATTATTATATATCATACCATTTGAGATAGATAAACGATTTAATAACCTAAGAATTTTTTTCGACAAAATAATATCTTTTCCTTCACGAGTTTGTGAATCCAGGTAATCTATAAAATCATCAAGAAACCCTTCACTAAATTCCATAACTAAATCACGCATAATAGTAGTAGAAAGAACTTTTTCACGCAAATAATAAATAACTTTTCTTTGCTTATCCAAAACTTGATCATATTTATTTAAAGTTTTGCGCTGATCGTAATAAAACCCTTCGACTTTTTGTTGCGCAGAATTTAAGGAATCTGAAAGAAATTTAGAATCTAAAATTTCACTTTCGATTTTTAATTTTTGCATTGTTTCTTGTATTTTATCACCACCAAAAACCCTAATTAATGGATCATTTAAACTTAAAAAAAACCTAGAGCTCCCAGGATTCCCTTGTCGTCCAGCACGGCCTCTTAATTGATTATCAATTCTTCGTGATTCGTGACGTTCAGTGCCTATAACATAAAGTCCACCCAAAGATTTTACAATTTCAGATTCTTCTTTTTGTTTTTCTTTATATTTGCTTAATAATTGAGTATGGAGGTTAAAAATAAAATTTTCCAAAAGATTTAATTGCTTATTTGAAACCTCTAGAGATGCTAATAGTGTATCTAGATTTGTTTGTAAATAAGCAACCAATTTAGGACTTTTCTTTAACGCTCTCTTTAATTTCCTTAAATCAATACCAGGAACAAAAAATTTTTTTTTCCCTAGTAATCTTTTTAATATGAAACGAGTAGATTCTAGTGCTTTAAACTCAGGATTACCCCCTAGCAAAATGTCAGTCCCTCGGCCTGCCATATTTGTTGCAATAGTTATAGAATTTAGACAACCAGCTTGCGCTACAATTTTTGATTCTCTACTCACATTTTCTGGTTTTGCATTCAATAATTGGTGAGGTACCCTATAAGTATTTAATAGTTGAGAAAGTATTTCTGAGTTTTGGATAGTCGTTGTACCAACTAAAACAGGGCGACCTGTAGAATACATCTTTAAGCATTCTTGGGCAATAGCACGCCATTTGCTTATTTCATCAATAAAAATAAAATCTGAATCATCTTTACGCTGCATCTTTTCATATGTAGGTAGGATAGAAACAGGTAAATCATAAATATTTTCGAATTCTAGTTCCTCAGTTTTAGCCGTTCCTGTCATACCAGATATTTTTGGATACAGTCGGAAAAAATTTTGGTAAGTTATAGAGGCTAAAGTTTCACTCCCTCTTAAGTTTTGAATATTTTCTTTTGCTTCAATAGATTGGTGTAATCCATCACCCCATTTTCGACCTTCCATTACTCGACCAGTGAATTCATCAATAATAACAATTTGATTATCTTTTAAAATGTAATGAATATCACGGAAAAAAAGATACCTAGCTTTTAAAGAATTTAAAATATAAGGAATCCATGGATCTTGTATACTATATAAATTATCAACTTTTAATAATATTTTTGTACGTTTTAAACCCTGTTCTGTTAGACTTATTTTTTTTGCTTTTTCATCAATTTCAAAATGCTTTTTATCTTCCAAATACTTAGAAGCTTCATTTGCTTTAAAATATTTTTCCACAAGTAAGTCTGAATCACGTGAGATAATTAAAGGAGTCCTCGCCTCGTCGATCAAAATAGAATCAACTTCATCGATAATACAAAAATTAAAAGGTCTTTGTACTAACTCTTTTTTATCAGTTACCATATTATCTTTTAAAAAATCGAAGACTAAATCGACATTCGTTACGTATGTTATGTCGCGGGAATAGTTTATTTTCCGGTCTGGTATTGTCATATCGGATTGTATAAGACCCACTTTTAAGCCTAGTAATCGATGTATTTGACCCATCCATTCTGCATCACGTTTTGCTAGATAATCATTTATAGTTACTATATGAACACCTTTACCAGATAACGAATTAACTAACGCGGGTGAAGTTGAAACTAAAGTTTTCCCTTCACCAGTTTTCATTTCTGCAATTTTACCATCATTTAAAACTAATCCTCCTAATAATTGTACATCATAATGTCTTAGATCAATTGTTCTTTTAGAGGCTTCTCTAGTTAAGGCAAAGCCTTCAGCCAATATTTTTTTATCTAAACCATCTTCTTTGGAAGTAAAATATTTTAATTTTGAAGTTCTACTTTTTAACTCACTATCACTTAAAGACATTAATTCTTTTTCAAGATCATTAATATAATTTAAAGTTGGTCGATACTCATCCCAAATAGTATTGATTCGTGGAAATAATTTTATCATCTGTTATTAAATTGGATTAAATTGGATTAAAATAAAAGTGTTTAGATAAAATAAAATTATCTTTTAAGTGATTTCCCTAGATTAAAGGACCAAAATATTAATCTAAACTATCTTTTTAACTAAACCTAGTGGTTTAGGGAATTAGCAAATGATTATTTAATACTTTGGATTTAAGTCTGCTATAAAAAATTTTAATTGAAGCTTAAATATAACTTTTGATAAGGATTGGTTTTCTAGTCTTTTCGAATTATTTAAGAATTTCATCAACTTTGAAGTTAGAAGCTAATGGACTCGTGATATCACCTGTTGGGGCAATAAAGCTTCCCATTGCTACATTATTAAGTCGTAATTTTAACCAGGTAATAAAAGTTTTGTCTACGGAAACAATTGCTGAACATTCATTAGTTATTTTAGCTTGTTTTAATTTTGTTTGTAAATCAGTTAATTGAACCGATTCCAAAAATTTTGGTGATTGTACCAGCCAAAAATCTATATTTTTTTTAACTCTTCGATAATGTTGTACTCGTTCACGCAAAATTTCTTCAACAGGTTCAGCAACTAATAAAAACTCACTACTTGCAACAATAAAATAATAAGTTGTTAAAGGTTTAGGAATATTCACTAACTTCTCCTCCCTTACGGATCTAAAATGATTAAAAAATCGTGGAACTAATTCTTTTTTAAACTTTGGGTATTATTTTTTTATTAATGAGGATTTTCCATTTATCTTTTAATCCCAAAGTAGCTTATCATGCTAATCATGATATTGTCATTTTAAAAACTAATAAATTTCAATGATAAGACATTTATTTTTATAAATTCAACTACTACGGTTTATGACTATTTTTTGCTTAAATTTAAAAAATCTGATCCTTTTAAAGGAGAACTCGATTGCGCAAATTTATATGGAACCATTTGTCCTGCTAAATAAGCTTGTCTACCCGCTTGAACAGCAAGATTCATAGCTTTAGCCATAATTATAGAATTTTTTGCTTGTGCTATTGCAGTATTAATAAGAACAGCTTCAGCCCCTAATTCCATCGCAAGTGCCGCTTCACTGGGAGACCCAATACCTGCATCTATAATCACTGGTATGTTAGAATTCTCAATAATGATTTGAATATTATTTATGCTTTGAATACCTTGTCCTGAACCAATAGGTGAACCCAAAGGCATAATAGTAGAACATCCAATATCCTCAAGATGCTTTGCTAACATTGGGTCAGTATTTGTGTAGGGTAGTACAATAAAACCCTTTTTAACTAAAAATTCTGCTGCTTTTAATGTCCCTATTGGGTCAGGGAAAAGATATTTAGGATCAGATATCACTTCTAATTTAATAAAATTATTTTCTTTTTGACCAATCCTTTTAGATAATTCACGACCTAAAAATGCTAATCGAATAGCTTCTTCAGCTGTTTTTGCACCAGCAGTATTTGGTAATAACCATACTTTTTCCCAGTTAATTGATGTTATTAGATTATCATTTTGAGAGATATTTAATAAATTAAGTCTTCTTATAGCAACTGTTACTATTTCACTTTCACTTTTTGCTAAACATTCTACCATCTCTTTTAAACTTTTATACTTCCCAGTCCCAACAATAAGGCGAGAATTAAAAACTTTGCCTCCAATAGTTAATTGGTCTTGTTCTAACATAATTTACTTTAGTTTGATTAGTACTATTATTATACCCTAATTTTTACTAAAGTTAATAGTATTTTAGGTTTAATTGATCCATAAAACCGATTCTTTGATTATTAGATAAATTTGTTTATTTAGAAGCGAGTGACGCGATTCGAACGCGCGACATCAACCTTGGCAAGGTTGCGCTCTACCACTGAGCTACACTCGCAAATCAAATATTCAGAAGTTTATAATGATTACTATAACATAATAACTAGTTTATGTTTTCTAAATCAAAAAGGTTTCAAATAAGACATTATAAAGTAAAGTTAGTACTTTACTTTATAATGTCTTATTCGAAATCTTTTCGGTTTGGGTTTCTTGATGGATCGTTAGATAAAAAACCAAATATAAAGAGTGAACTAAAACCTGTAACAATAGCATAAACTAATAGTTTTAAAAAATATAAACTAAGCATAAGAATCCTCCGATAAAATTATTTACTAATAATTATATATCAATTAGTAACTATTAAGCAATTAAATTTATATATGTACTTACTATATTGATACTAATCGTCAGTGAAATCAGTATCAATAACTGTTTCATCAGAATTTGCTTGTGGTTCATCCTTCGTTTCTGGATTAGCGGAACTAGCAATCTCTTCTCCAACAGTTTGAGAGATTTTTTGTAGCTCCTCTAGTTTATTCTTCAGATCTTCATTATCAAAATCCTCATTTTGTAATACATCACGGATTCCTTTAATACCTTCTTGAAGAAGTTCTTTTTTCTCTAAAGATATTTTATCCTCATATTCTTTTAATTGCTTCTCATTTTGATAACAAACTAAATCAGCTTGGTTCTTCAAATCGATTTTCTCTTTTTTCTCTTTATCTATTTTAGATGATTCTTCCGCATTTTTTATCATTTTCTCAACTTCATCTTTATCTAGAGTTGATGCATTCTGAATGTTAATACGCTGTGTTTTACCAGTCCCTTTATCTTTAGCCGTAACAGATAAGATACCACTTGCGTTAATATCAAAAGTAACTTCAATTTGTGGAACCCCTCTAGAAGCTAATGGAATTCCTTCTAATCTGAAATTACCTAAGCTTTTATTATCTTTGGCCAGTTTACGTTCTCCTTGTAAAACCTCAATATCAACACTTTCTTGATTATCTGTAGCGGTTGAAAAAGTTTCCGATTTTTTAACTGGGATTGTAGTATTTCGAGGTATCATTACTGTCATTAATGACCCTAATGTTTCAACCCCTAAAGATAAAGGAGTTACATCTAATAATAGAATATTTTTAACCTCACCAGCTAGGACCCCACCCTGCACGGCTGCACCAATCGCAACAACTTCATCTGGGTTTACTGTCTGGTTTGCCTCTTTTTCTACTATCTTGTACACTAGGTTCTGAACAGCTGGTATACGTGTTGAACCACCTACCAATACTAATTCATTAATGGTATTTCGATCTATACGAGCATCTTTTATTGCTGCCTCTACAGGTAATCGGCAACGATTTATTAGATCTTCACAAAGCTCTTCAAATTTCACACGTGTTAGTATTTCCTCTATATGTTTAGGTCCATCTTGGTTTGCTGTAATAAAAGGAAGGTTTATAGTTGTTTCGGATAGATTTGATAATTCAATTTTAGCTTTTTCAGCTGCCTCTGTTAATCTTTGTAAAGCCTGAGGGTCAGAAGCTAAATTAATACCTTCTGTCTTTTGGAATTTAGCAAGAATAAAATCAACAATTTTTCTATCAAAATCATCGCCACCAAGTTTAGTATCACCTGATGTTGATAAAACTTCAAATACGCCATCCCCAACTTCTAACAAAGAAACATCAAATGTACCACCACCCAAATCAAAAATAATAACTAGCTCATTATTCTTTTTTTCAAGACCATAAGCTAGTGAAGCTGCCGTTGGTTCATTGATAATTCTTTTAACTTCTAAACCTGCAATTCTTCCCGCATCTCTTGTTGCTTGACGTTGTGCATCATTGAAATATGCTGGAACTGTAATTACCGCTTCATTAATTGTTTGTCCCATATATAAACTAACATCATTGGAAAGCTTTCTCAAGATTTGTGATGAAATTTCCTCAGGACTAAATTGTTTATCCATATTAGAACAAACAATTTTTACATTATCTTTGTTATCCCCTACAAGTTTATAAGAAACTTCTTTTGATTCTTTACTTAGTTCACTAAATTTAGAACCCATAAAACGTTTGATCGATGAAAAAGTGTTTTCAGGATTAATAACAGCTTGTCGTTTAGCAATTTGACCAACTAATAAATCTTTGTTTTTAGTGTAAGCGACAATTGATGGTGTTGTTCTTAATCCTTCTGTGTTGTTAACTACTGTGGGTTGCCCACCTTCCATTACTGCTGCAACGGAGTTGGTCGTCCCAAGGTCAACTCCAAATATTTTACTTATATTAGCCATATAATTATTTCTCCGTAAATTTCTCTATTAAATAATAACATAACTCTAACCTAAAGTTACTAATTCTGTCAAGTGAGAAAAAACTATTACTATAATTTGAAAACCCTTTTAATAAAATTCTAGTCTATATTGTTAGGAAAGAGAGGGATTCGAACCCTCGGTACAAAGAATATTTGTACAATAGATTAGCAATCTAACGCTTTAAGCCACTCAGCCATCTCACCGTAAATATGACTCTGGCTGGATTTGAACCTGCGACCAAGGGCTTATGAGTCCCCTACTCTAACCACTGAGCTACAGAGCCTTACATTCTAGTTATAAACTGTCTAACTTAACTTATCGAAAATTTTATTCCTTCGACAAGTTCAACAAGAATATAAAATTTTTCTATATTTCTGCTTATTGACAAAAAGTAAATAGTTATGGCATATTATGTCCATAGTCTGTTTAGGCATTTATTCATAGTGGGGTTGTATCTCAATTTGGTTAGAGTATCACCCTGTCACGGTGAAAGTTGCGGGTTCGAGTCCCGTCAATCCCGAAGTTATATTTAGGCTTGATTTGTTTTATTCCCAACAACAATACATTCAGTTGTTAAAATCATACTAGCAATAGAGATAGCATTTTGCAATGCTGAACGTGTTACTTTTGCCGGATCAACAATACCATAATCAAACATATTCCCAAATTCATTTGTTTCAGCATTATAACCAAATTCAAAATCCTGTTCTTCGACTAAGTCTGTTATAACACTACCATTTTTCCCAGTATTTTCTGCAATTCTTTTAAGCGGCTCTTTAATAGAATCTGCTAGAATGTAAGCCCCAATAAGTTGGTCATCTTTTAAATTTTGTTTTGCCCATAATTTTAATGGTGTTGATAAATGTGTCAACGTTGCTCCACCACCAGGAATAACACCTTCTTCAACAGCTGCACGTGTTGCGTTTATTGCATCTTCTAATCGTAATTTTTTATCTTTCATTTCTGTTTCTGTCACAGCACCAACCTTAATAACTGCAATCCCGCCAGAAAGCTTAGCAATTCTATCCTTAAGTTTTTCAATTTCATATGATGAATCATTCATCGCAATTTGTTTTTTTAATTGCTCACAACGATTTTTAATATTATCCAAATTACCTTCAGTAATAATAGTAGTTGAATCTTTTGTAACAGTTATTCTTGAAGCTTTACCTAATAACTCTAATTCAACACTATCTAGACGTAATCCTAGTTCTTCTGTTATTAAAGTTCCACCAGTTAATATTGCAATATCTTCTAATAGGGATTTACGAAGATCCCCAAACCCAGGCGCACGAATAGCAACAACATTAACAATTCCTCTTAATTTATTAAGAACTAGAGTCGATAATGCCTCTTTTTCGATATCCTCAGCGATTATTAGTAGAGGTCTTTTAGTAAATGCAACTTTTTCTAAAATAGGGATTAAATCTTGTTGAACAAGAGTAAGCTTTTTATTAGTAATTAAAATAAAAGGATTATCATATTCAGCTTCAGCTTTTTCAGCATTTGTAATAAAATAAGGTGAAATAAAACCTTTATCTAATCTCATACCTTCCGTTATTGCTAACTCAATAAACGTATTATTACTTTCTTCCAAAGAAATAACCCCATCACGGCCAACAGTTTTTAAAGCTTTTGCAATCATAGAACCAATCTCTTTATCGTTACCGGAAGAAATTGTTGCTACTTGCTCTATCGCCATATTATTTTCAATAGGGCGGGCGTAATCTAATATTTGGCTTGTTAAATATTTTGTAGCTTTTTCAAGACCAAATTTTAAAGAAATTGGGTTTGAACCTGCGGCTACATTTTTCATTCCTTTTTTTACAATTGCATACGCTAAAACAGTTGCTGTAGTTGTGCCATCACCTGCTACATCATTTGTTTTTGAAGCTGCTTGTCTTATTAGAGATACACCAGTATTAAAAATATTATCTTTTAATTCAATCTCTTTAGCAATACTTACTCCATCGTTAATTATTTGAGGTGAACCATATTTTTTATCTAAAACAACATTTCTACCTTTTGGTCCCAAAGTAACTGAAACTGCTTCAACTAAAACTTTCATTCCTTTTTCAAGTGCTTGCCTAGCATGTTCTTGATATAATATTTTTTTACTCACTGTTTTGTTGTATTATTAAATAAAAAGATTTTAGAAGTGATAAAATTTTTGTTTTATTATGTTTATATATATGTAGCTTGAATACAATAAGAATAATATTATTCTTATTGTATTTTGTTTAAGATTAGATGATTAATCCCAACCTTTATCAGATTGACTAAGAACAAAGTTAGCCACGTCTTCAATATCACTTTCACTTAAACGACTACCAAAAGCGGGCATAGCATTTTTACCATTTGTTACCTGATAAGTAATAGCACCAACACTATTCATTTGGTTTGCAGCCAAAGCATCTTTCTTTAAAGTTTTTTCAGGCATAATAACATTATTACCACCAGCATGACATGCTGAACAGTTAGCTGTGAAAATGTTTTCCCCATTATTAATGTCTATCGCTTGAGCTGGATTTTGAAAACTAATTAAAGCTAAGCATGCAATAAAGAAACCAAAAAAAAAATTTTTCATTGATAATTCTCGTATAGAGTCTTTTTTAATTTAACAAAATAAAAATCTATTATTTTTTTAATATAGAAAGCGAGATTAAAAATCTTTATTTTTTAATTAATAATAAATTTTACCGCCACCCCATTTCTCAGAAACAATCTTAGGTTGTAGTAATATATGACCTGCAATATCTACTAGATCATTTTCATCTAATGATCGCATTCTTGTGAAAATATTAGCACTTTTAATACTTGGGTGAATCTCTGCAATCGATTCTAAACCGTCATAAGTTGTTGGATCTTTCATATAATCAACTAAAGCATTAATATTATTACGTGAAGGTGTTGCTAAACTTAGCGCTTCAGAGTCAAGCCCTAAATTTGGGTTTGTTTTTGTTACCCCACCTACATGACATTGACCGCAACTAGAATTAAATAATCGTTTCCCTCTTTTAACTTGTTCTGGAGTTAATACTGTTGTTTTACCATCACTGGTAACAGGTATTGTTCTTGTTGCTTCATCAAGGTCTATAGCTAAAACTGATGACCCAACTGAAGTTGCTAAACAAGCAATAGTTAGACTTATAAAAAATTTTTTGAACATATTAGATTAAACCTATAAAATATTTTAATTACTGAAACAAAAAAACAAGAATTAACAACAAATTTTACTTAGATTTATTAGAATAAATTTTTGGTAATTTTAATTGTTCTTTGATCTTTTTGGCAATTAAGCCTCTAAGTCGAATATTTTCCCAACCAGCTGCAAGAGCAATACTGACTAGAAGAACTTGACTGAATAATAATATTGGGTCAAGGCGCCATCCATGGATAATTAAAATAGAGCCATAAATTAACCCTAATGTTGTAAAAAAAATATCTTCATCACGTGATAGTTCTGGTCTTATAATTCTTAAAAAATATAAAATTAGTACACCAAGAATTATTATAAGGCCTAGAAGAAAGTTTGCTCCAAAAACTATGTTTATCATGAATTATTAAACTTTTGAAAAATTATTTATTATTGAATTAGAAATTATAAAATCTTCTATCCATTTTTTGCTTATAGAAATGTAAAAAACAAAAATTAAAAAACTAACTTTTAAAATTTTTGTTTTTAATAACTATTTTTTTGGTGGTACACGAGTTAAAGCGTCTTTTTTACTGACAAATAATAATGCAAGACTAATAGGTAAAACTACAATAAGCCCACCAGCGGCTAAGCTGGATAAAAAGTTTGTTAAAGATGGTGTCATAATTTTATATTTTCTTTCTTTTCTCTAATAAAATATATTTTCTTGAACTATGCAAAACATCTAATTCTAGAAATAGAAACTAACAGTAAAATTTTTTAAGGACTAGAGATTACTTTGCCAATAATGTAATTTAAGCTTACTAAATCATATAGTATAATCTATTTATATAAATAATAAGATTAGATCCTAGATAGTACTTTCGTTATATATAACATGCTAATGTTGGTCCTTTTATTAAAGTAACCAAGTTTATTCAGAACCTTCTCTAAGGTTTTCTTTAGAATGCAATATAATTTTTTCTATATTATCATTATATTATTAGTATAACGAAATATTTTTATAATTTCAATAAATTAATTAAAATAAGCGTAGTATAGTTTTATATGTACTATAAATTATCACTCACCGCTCTCTAGTATAATTATATTAAAGAGTAGCAGAAACTGAAATACATGTTTGCTTCTTTTTCTTTTTGAAAGAAACCAACCCTTCTGTAAGCGCATATAAAGTATAATCTTTACCAATTCCTACATTATCACCTGCTTTAAAACTTAACCCTCTTTGTCTTATTAAAATATTTCCAGCCTGTACTGGGTGCCCTTGGAAACATTTTACCCCAAGACGTTTTGATTTAGAATCTCGTCCATTTTTTGTACTCCCCGCACCTTTTTTATGAGCCATTTTTCCTTATTTACTAATTTATGAAAAATAATTTGTTTCTTTGTTCAGATCAGATTGGTCGTTAGAATTTTTAATCTGGTTAAAAAGGAAGCTTACAAATAAAGAACAAATTAAATAATAGTACTAGTAATAGTATAACAGATAATAACTAGTGTACACCTATAATATATAATTGGTTATAGAATTTTGTAAACTTCATTTTTAAGGATTACCATACCTTTACTCAGTAAATAAATTTTCTTTTAGATCAACAGAAAAGCTATAAATAACTAATTTTTTTTTTCTAGATTGTAAGTTAAAATAAAAATACATTTTTAAGATATACTATGATATGATAAGTTTTTAATAAGTTAAGTTTTATAAAAACTTGGAAGTTTAAAAATTTATTTTAATTATCCTTTAGTAAAATATTATAAATAAAAAATTAATGAAAAACCTAAAACAAACAACATTTCTAAATGATAAAGAACTTATTGACTCTGTTGAAAGTGTCCATATTAAAAAAAATCTATCAAAAATATTTGTAGGAGATACAGTAAAGATTGGGGTATTTATTAAGGAAGGTAACAAAGAGAGAATACAATACTACCAAGGGATTATTTTAGGAAAAAACAATAGTGGTATTAATTTAACAATCTCAGTTAGAAAAGTATTCCAGGGTATCGGGGTAGAAAGAAATTTTTTAATACATTCTCCTAAATTTGAATCTATTGAAGTAATTAAATCTTCTCGCGTAAGAAGATCAAAGTTATATTATTTACGTAGTATTGTAGGTAAAGGAAGTCGTCTAAAACAAAGGTTTAGAACTAAGTAATTTGCATCTGGCTGGGTTCGAACCAGCGGTGTTCTAATAAGAAGACGGATTATGAGTCCGTTGCCTTCAACCACTCGGCCACAAATGCGGAAATTCGTTCTATAAATTTTCTTTTATAACTTATAGAAGTGAGGAGCTGGTGGGACTCGAACCCACGTCCATTTAAAATAATCATCAAACTAATCAATGTAATCACAGATTTAGTTATCAATTAGTTTACTTTCGTTACCTTTAAAACGCTAAATAAACAAGTTTCTAACAAGAAAGTTGATGAGTTTATGTTTATTTTATATTAATAAATAAAATTAAAATACTTTATCTATAATAATAATACCAAAACTAAAGTTTTGTAAAGTTTTAGGGAAAAATAATCTTATTCCTATTTCAATCAACAATTATATAATTGATTGAGGTTAAAATTCAAGAAATTTATGCAAAGACTTGATTTTTGTTAAAATTAATAATGTTGTTTGCAATTACTGTATGTTTTAAGTGTTTAGATCTGCTTATTGATTAATAGAATTATAAATGTCGAAACCAATACAGCCCCTTGATTTAATTAATACCTTAATTTTATTCTACTTAGCTTCTATCTTTAATCTTTTATATTTACTTATTATAGTTTTTAAAAATATCTCTGGATATTGTATACCAGAGCTAAGACGAAATATAAAATAGTTAATATTTGGATTAATTTATCGATTGATTTTTCTGCTCTACTAGAACTTTCAAAAAGTTTAAACGGGTCTAAATTCTCTTGCAAGCTCTGTTCATTAGGACTTCTAACAAGTATAATAAGAACTAATGAAAAATTGAGTATTATTGATAATATGCTAAAAATGTTCACATTACTCATAACAGTGTATTTTTATTATAACAAATAATTTAATAAAGTTAATAATTTAGTTATTATTGATTATTTTAATTTAATTTAATTTAATTTTTTATTCTCCCTGAACTTTTAATAGTAGAAACCCAAGAGATAAGCCGATTAACACCATACTGAAACATAAAACACCGATTGATAAAATTTCTCCACCCATAAATTATTACATCCTTATGCTTAAAATTATATCATCTTAAAACCCATTACGGCCCCAAACGACTAGCGAAAGAGAAAACGTAAATATCATCATAATTGTAGCCCAACCTAAGCTAATTATATCCATGAGTATTCCTTAATTTTTGAAAATATATAATCAATATAGACTTTATTATATACTTTAATTTAACTCTAGGTCAAAATCAATATAATTTAATATCTAGTTACTTTAAAGAATGGTTTTTATAAAATGTTTATTATTATATTATTTAGTATATAATATATAATAATATTAAATAGGAGAGCCTAAATGAACTAAAAAAAAAGAATATAATTAGCTTTAGTTGTAGGTGTTCCAGTTTGGGTATAAAACAAAGTCCGAACTTAAAATTCTTTATTCGTAAAGTTAATAAATACGATATTGAAATAATTTAGTGATTTTCGCTAATCGGAATGAGAAATAAATAAAGCTTTAAATTAAAACTGTAATAAATAACTATTAATTTATACTAGGGGTAAAATCTATGACTAAATCGATTAACAGTAACAAAAATAATGAAACAAATGCAGTAAAAACAAAAACTCCTGCAGGTGAGTCTTTACTAACACCTCGCTTTTATACAACTGATTTTGATGCAATGGCTAATTTAGACATTAATTCAAATAAATCAGAGCTTGAAGCTATTATAGAAGAATTTCGTATGGACTATAACCAACATCACTTTATCCGTGACCAAGAGTTTAACCAATCTTGGGCTCATTTTGATAAGCGCACAAAATCTCTTATTACGGAATTTCTAGAAAGATCATGTACTGCTGAATTTTCAGGGTTTCTATTATACAAAGAATTATCAAGAAACCTTAAAACGAAAAACCCTTTATTAGCTGAAGGATTTGCTTTTATGTCTAGAGATGAAGCAAGACACGCAGGTTTTTTAAATAAATCTATGAGTGACTTTAATTTAACTCTTGATTTAGGATTTTTAACTAAAAGTCGTAAGTATACTTTTTTCTCGCCTAAATTTATTTTTTATGCTACGTATTTATCAGAAAAAATTGGTTATTGGCGATATATAACGATTTATAGACATTTAGAAAAAAACCCTGAATATCGTATTTATCCAATTTTTAGGTTTTTTGAAAGTTGGTGCCAAGATGAAAATAGACATGGAGATTTCTTTGCTGCTATTTTAAAATCACAGCCAGAATTATTAACTACTACTGTTGCTAAACTTTGGTGCAGATTTTTTCTATTATCCGTTTTTGCAACTATGTATTTAAATGACTTACAAAGAAGTAGTTTTTATGCTACTTTAGGTTTAGATGCTCGCAAATTTGATATTCATGTAATCAAAAAAACAAATCAAAGTGCAGGACGCTTATTCCCTGTTATTTTAAATGTAAATCACCCAAGTTTTTTCCAACATCTAGATAAATGTGCTGAGGCAAATCTAGCATTAACAGAAATTGGTGTTAAGGAAAAAGCACATTACGGTCATATTTTACAAAATTTTATGTTCTTTTTCCAACGTGCAGGAAACTATTCTATCATTTTAATTAATTTAATACAGATGGGATTGATGAAACCTCTAAATTCTGAAAAAGATTGGAATACTATATATTAAATGGGTCTTGATTATTATTTTATCACTTAGAAAGATAAAATTGATAAGTTATTTTAAAGAGTAGTTATTCTTTAAAGTATAGAGATAAAATTAACTGTGATTAATTATATAAGGAAAATATTATTATGAATAATAATAATGCACAGGTAGGGAAAATTGCTCCAGATTTTGAAGCAATAGCAGTTTATGACGAAGAGCGTTATAAAATTCGATTATCAGATTACCGTAAAAAAAAATATGTTGTTCTGTTTTTTTATCCATTAAATTTTACTTTTGTTTGCCCTACTGAAATAACTTCATTTAGTGACCGTTTTAAAGAATTTAGTTCACTGGACACTGAGGTTTTAGCTGTTTCTGTGGATAGTGAATATTCACATTTATCGTGGGTACAAACGAAACGTGAGGATGGAGGATTAGGTCCATTAAGCTATCCCCTAGTTTCTGACTTAAAAAAAGAAATTAGTAATTCTTATAACATTTTACATGATTCTGGGGTTGCTTTACGTGGTTTATTTATTATTGATAAAAAAGGGGTTATACAATATTCAACAACAAATAATTTATCTTTTGGTCGTAGTGTTGATGAAACCCTAAGGATTTTACAAGCCATTCAATATATAACAGAAAACCCTGATGAGGTTTGTCCAAGTGATTGGGAACCGGGGGATGAAACGATTTATATCTAAAATTTGACCTAATAATATAGAAAATAAAAAAATTTATTGATCGAAGTTCTTAAAATAATTAGTCATTCATGATATAAAAATATATAGATATCAAAAAAAAATTATGCCAAAACTTAAAACAAGAAAAGCTGCAAAAAAACGTTACAAACTTATTGCAGGAAAAAGATTTGTTAGACGTAAAGCCTTTAAGGGACATCTTCTAGAAAAAAAATCTTCTAAACAAAAAAGAAATTTAGCAAACACTATTGTAGTAAGTAAATCAGATACCAAAGCCATAAGAAAAATGTTAGTTTGTTAACCTATAACGATAAGAAAATTAATGGTAAGAGTTAAGCGAGGGAATGTCGCTAGGAATCGTAGAAACAAAATATTAAAACTTGCAAAAGGATTTTGTGGCGCTCATTCAAGTTTGTTCCGTGTAGCAAACCAACAAGTAATTAAAAGCTTGATATACGCCTATCGTGGAAGAAAAGAGAAGAAAAGAATATTTCGTCAATTATGGATTACAAGAATTAATGCTGCGGTAAGCAACTATAACTTAAAATATAGTAGATTTATCCACAATTTAAAACGTTCAAAAATACTTCTAAATCGTAAAATGTTATCACAGTTAGCTATTTTAGATCCATCAGCCTTTTCTGCTATAGTTAAAGTAACCCAGTAAAATAATTTGAACAAAAAAGGGAAAATTTTCCCTTTTTTGTTCAAATTATTGTAGTGAATTTATTAATTAAAATAATATTTAAAATAATTATGAAAAGAACTATTTCAGTATTAGTTGAAAAGGATGCAGGAGGGTTAGTACGTATTATAAGTTTATTAACTAGAAGACGATTCCAGATTGAAAGTATTACAATGGCATCATGCGAAAGAAAATGTTATGAACGAATAACAATAGTAGTAATAAATCAAAGTGATGGCTCAGATGCCGCTAGCCAGTTAACCAAACAAATAAAAAAATTGCTTAATGTTGTAAGTGTACAAGATATAACATATTTACCCTTAGTACAGAGGGAGTTGGTTTTAATAAAATTAAAAGTTAGTGTTCTAGAGCGAGAGGAAATTCTAAATTTAGCTCAAGTATTTAGATTTAAAATTACTGATATCACAGAATCTACCCTTATCTTAGAATTAACAGCAGACCCTGGGAAAATTGTAGCTCTCCAAAAAATATTAGAAAAATATAATATTCTACAGCTATCCAGAACAGGAGAAATTGCTCTAACACGTGAATCTTCAGTAAGTACTTCTTCATTAAAAGAATATCCTGAGTTCGAAGCTGATACGGGTAGGAATCATTTTAAAAATATTGAAGAATTATTTTATAAGGATTATTATAAACCCTCAGAAGGTTAACTCTATAGAAGGAATAAAACCTAGCAAATAAATCAGAACAAGCTGCTAATAGTAGTGATAGTGGCGAGTCTAAAACTAAATGACTAAAATATTAAAGTCTATATGTTAAACTTAGTAAAAATAAAATGGTAAAAAATAATTTTGAATACTAATTTTATATTGCACGCTACTATTAAAGTTTGATATTTAATTATTAAGAATTATAGATTTGACTTTAAAATTTATTGATGAAATAGATAGAATAAACATATTTTACAATGATAAATTTTTTTAAAATAATAAATCAAATGAAAGATAGGATGAGTGTTTAGCGTTATTTGGGTTAAATGACATCCAACTACCAGGTTTTTCTTGGTAAGATAAACATTCATTAACATCCCATTCCAGAAGGTATACATTTTTTTTAGAAAAAAAATTTATACATAATAGAGTAGGAGATTGAGGGAAAAAGGTTCTTTTTTTTGTATAATAATTCTTTTTTTCATTATGTTTCTGTTCCACAATAAAATAAACCTCACAATTATCTATACGCTCACAATTTAGACAAATACACATAAAATTTTTAAATTTTTTTATTACACTACCTTTATTTGGGGGTGGAGGGACTTGAACCCTCACGATTTGCATCAACGGATTTTCATTTTAATATGATTTTCATCAATAATAAAAAACGTATATACATTTTTTTTCAAAATTGGACTCTCTCTTTACCAATTAAGGTAGTTCCCGTCGAGTCTCTGCACCTTAATTAATAATTAACTATATTAATTCTTGGCTCAAGATTGTCTTATCATAATTATGACTTAGATTTCCTTGAATTTGAGAACTTACTTGGCTAATCACGTTAATGATTTGATGCTCAAAGTTTTAAGTCCGTTGCGTCTACCATTCCGCCACACCCCCAGTTACACCAATACATCATATAACAATTAACTTAAAAAGATACTTTTAAAACTATCGCTTAGTTTAAAAAAATTAATTAGGCGACACCCAGATTCGAACTGGGGATAGAGGATTTGCAATCCACGGCCTTACCACTTGGCTATATCGCCTTTATAAATCAAATAACCCTAAAGTAATCAAACCCAACTAGACCTATTATATTAGAAATCTATATACAACTCTTTTTAAGTAACTTAATATAAAATAATACTTTGTAAAATACAATTAATAAAAATTATCTTTTTGTTTATTAACATAGAAAGGTTAGCACCTTTGTAAAGTATAGTATTTATATATCTTAGGGACTTTTAAACTATTCCCTCATTAAAGGATAAAAACTATTAAGAGCTTGTTGCTGGCTTCGGAGAATCTATATGCCTGAGAATGTGCAGGAAAGAACTCGATTAAAAAGTGAGCGTTACGAATCAGGTGTAATTCCGTATGCCAAAATGGGATACTGGGATGCTGATTATAACGTTAAAGACACTGATATTCTAGCTCTATTCCGTATAACTCCACAACCAGGCGTAGATCCCGTAGAAGCTGCTGCTGCTGTTGCGGGTGAATCTTCTACTGCAACATGGACAGTAGTTTGGACAGACTTATTAACTGCTTGCGATATCTATAGAGCAAAAGCATATAGAGTAGATCCAGTACCTGGAACAAGCGACCAATACTTTGCATACATCGCTTATGAATGTGATTTATTTGAGGAAGGTTCTCTTGCGAACTTAACAGCCTCTATTATTGGTAACGTTTTCGGTTTTAAAGCTGTTAAAGCTTTACGTCTAGAAGACATGAGAATTCCTTTTGCTTACTTAAAAACTTTCCAAGGTCCAGCAACTGGTGTTGTTGTGGAAAGAGAAAGATTAGACAAATTTGGTCGTCCTTTCTTAGGTGCTACTGTAAAACCTAAATTAGGTCTTTCAGGTAAAAACTACGGACGTGTAGTTTATGAAGGTTTATGTGGTGGTCTTGATTTCCTTAAGGATGATGAGAACATTAACTCACAACCATTCATGCGTTGGAAAGAACGTTTCTTATACTGTATGGAAGGTGTTAACCGTGCCGCTGCTGCAACAGGTGAAGTTAAAGGTTCTTACCTTAACATTACTGCTGCAACAATGGAACAAATATATGAACGTGCAGAGTACGCTCATTCAATTGGTACTGTTATTGTAATGATCGATTTAGTTATCGGTTATACTGCTATTCAAACTATGGCTATCTGGGCACGAAAAGCTGAGATGATTTTACATTTACATCGTGCAGGTAATTCTACTTATGCTCGTCAAAAAAACCATGGTATTAACTTCCGAGTTATCTGTAAATGGATGCGTATGTGTGGTGTAGACCATATCCATGCTGGTACAGTTGTTGGTAAATTAGAAGGAGATCCTTTAATGGTTAGAGGATTCTACAACAGTTTATTATTAACTCAACTTAAAATTAATTTAGCTGAAGGTTTATTCTTCGACATGGATTGGGCCTCTCTTAGAAAATGTGTTCCTGTAGCTTCTGGTGGAATCCATTGTGGTCAAATGCACCAACTTCTTTTCTATTTAGGTGATGATGTGGTTCTACAATTTGGTGGTGGTACTATTGGTCACCCTGATGGTATTCAATCCGGTGCGACAGCAAACCGTGTTGCTCTAGAATCTATGGTTCTAGCTCGTAATGAAGGTCGTGATTATGTTGGAGAAGGTCCTGAAATCTTACGTAATGCAGCGGCTACTTGTGGTCCTTTAAAAGCAGCGTTAGATTTATGGAAAGATATCACTTTTGATTACACTTCAACAGATACACCTGATTTCGTTGAACTTCCAACTGAAAGCAAATAGTATACTGAAATTAAACTTATAATAGACGAATTCTAGTTATCTTTGGATAGCTAGAAAATACATCTAATAATTTTATTTACTTTATTATTAAAGTTATATTACTTATTATTTTGTTATAAAATTTAGACTGGATCTTAAATTTGTTAAAATTTTAGAAAAAATACTTAATACCCCATATTATTTTAAGCGAAAGTAGAGAGTAAATTAAAATTTTAGTATATAGCTAAAAATAAAATTTCTATAATTTATCTTTAAGGAATTTGAATAGTGATGAGAGTTACACAAGGATGTTTTTCGTTTTTACCAGATTTAACTGATGAGCAAATTAAAAAACAAGTTGCTTATGCTATGTCAAAAGGATGGGCTGTTAGTGTAGAATGGACGGATGATCCACACCCACGTAATTCATATTGGGAATTATGGGGTCTTCCTTTATTTGACATCCAAGATCCTGCTGCATTAATGTATGAACTTGCTGAATGTAGAAAAGTTAACCCAGAAGGTTACATTAAAATTAATGCGTTTGATGCTAGTATCGGTACAGAAAGTTGTGTATTATCATTTATTGTACAACGACCTGCAAACGAACCTGGTTTCTATTTAGAACGTAATGAAGTTGGTGGTCGTAACATTCAATACACGATTTCAAGTTATGCTGTTCAAGCAAGACCTGCTGGAGATCGTTATTAAGAATAAGACATTATTTCTTATTTTCTAGAGACTTACTGTTGTCTTAATTAAAGGTTCTCAGTTAGTTTTGTTTTTAGAAAAGCCTTGGAAGCTCAACATTATTTGTTGTGTTAGTTAATAATTCTTTGTAGAAATATAAAGTTAAGTTAACTACTAGTTTCCTTTTTTGATATAATATTTTATATTTAGAAATTATTTCTAAACATAAAATATTATATCTTTCACGTCTATATTTTAATTTTTTAATTTATAGCATTTGACAAAGTTATGTTCATACCATATATATATATATATACATACTATTACAATTTATAAGCGTTATTCTAAAAACTATTAAAAAAGTAATAATTTTCAGATAAATGGGCTCATCGTCTAATGGATAAAGACCGGAACCTTCTAAGTTTCTAATGTAGGTTCAATTCCTTCTGGGCCTGCTCAAATAAATATGTAGAAATTATTTTTTATATTAAAAGTGTAAAAAATAATTTAAGCCCCCATCGTCTAGAGGCCTAGGACATCTCCTTTTCACGGAGGGAACAGGGATTCGAATTCCCTTGGGGGTATAAATTATAGCAGTGTTCAAAAAATATTTACAAAAATAGGATCTTTAAAATACTTATATAAATATGTAAAAAAACTGATTGTTATCACAGGTTTTGTAATAATACAATAAAGTTTCTTTTTTTTAGGAAATTAGTTATAATATATTAGTGAAAACTCAATTCGGAATAGTATAACTATTTCATGAGACTTGAGCGTTTCCTATCTTTATGTCTCCAGAGAGGAAAAGGTAAATGAACTCCAATAAGCAAGAAGCCAAAGTTAAAGTTCTCGTTGATCGTGATGTTAACAAAACTAGTTTCGAAAAATGGGCTAAACCAGGTCATTTTTCGCGTGTATTGTCTAAAGGCCCAAAAACAACTACTTGGATTTGGAATTTACACGCCGATGCGCATGATTTTGATAGCCAAACTAATTCTTTAGAAGAAGTTTCTAGAAAAATTTTTAGTGCACATTTTGGACAACTAGCAATAATATTTTTATGGATAAGTGGAATGCATTTTCACGGTGCCTATTTCTCAAATTATTTAGCATGGTTAAATAATCCTATTGGTATTAAACCTAGCGCACAAGTCGTGTGGCCTATTGTTGGGCAAGAAATCCTAAATGGAGATGTTGGTGGTAATTTTCAAGGTGTTCAAATAACATCAGGATTTTTCCAATTATGGCGTGCTGAAGGTATAACAAGTGAAATTGAATTATACTGGACTGCCATTGGTGGATTAATTATGTCTGGATTAATGTTATTTGGAGGCTGGTTCCATTATCACAAAGCTGCTCCAAAGTTAGAGTGGTTTCAAAATGCAGAATCAATGTTAAATCACCATTTATCTGGTTTACTAGGATTAGGTTGTTTAGCTTGGTCTGGACACCAAATTCATGTAGCATTACCTATTAATAAATTATTAGATGCTGGGGTTGCTTCACAAGAAATTCCTTTACCTTATGAATTTATTATTAATAGAGAATTAATCGGCCAGCTTTACCCAAGTTTCAAAAAAGGTTTAGTTCCTTTCTTTTCATTAAATTGGGGTGAATATTCTGATTTTTTAACTTTTAAAGGTGGATTAAACCCTGTTACAGGTGGCCTTTGGTTAAGTGATACTGCTCATCATCATTTAGCTTTAGCAGTATTATTTATCGTTGCAGGTCATATGTACCGCACAAATTGGGGAATTGGACATAGCATGAAAGAAATTTTAGAAGCTCATAAAGGACCTTTTACTGGTGCAGGCCATACAGGTCTTTACGAAATTTTAACAACTTCATGGCATGCGCAACTAGCAATTAATCTGGCGATGATGGGATCGTTAAGTATTATAGTTGCTCATCATATGTATGCAATGCCTCCATATCCTTATATTGCTACTGATTATGCTACACAACTTTCTTTATTTACTCATCATATGTGGATTGGGGGATTCTGTATTGTAGGTGGTGCAGCACATGGAGCTATTTTTATGGTTCGTGATTATAATCCAGCAAAAAACTATAATAATTTATTAGATAGAGTTGTTCGTCACAGAGATTCTATTATCTCTCATTTAAATTGGGTTTGTATATTCTTAGGCTTCCATAGTTTTGGGTTATACATCCATAATGATACAATGAGAGCATTAGGACGTGCCCCAGATATGTTTTCAGATACAGGGATTCCTTTAAAACCTATTTTTGCACAAGCAATTCAAAATTTACATTTATTAGCACCAAGTAGTACTGCACCAAATGCTTTAACAACAGCAAGCTACGTTTTTGGTGGTGATATTGTTTCTATTGGGTCAAAAATTGCTATAATGCCAATAAAATTAAGTACAGCTGATTTTATGGTTCACCATATTCATGCTTTTACAATCCATGTAACTGTTTTAATTTTATTAAAAGGTGTTTTATATGCTCGTAGTTCAAAACTAATACCGGATAAAGCTAATTTAGGCTTCCGTTTCCCTTGTGATGGACCAGGAAGAGGTGGTACTTGTCAAGTTTCAGCTTGGGACCATATATTTTTAGGTTTATTCTGGATGTATAACTCAATTTCAGTAGTTATATTCCATTTCAGTTGGAAAATGCAATCTGATGTTTGGGGATCGGTAACACCAACGGGAACAGTTTCTCACATAAGTGGTGGTAACTTTGCCCAAAGTGCAATTACTATTAACGGATGGTTAAGAGATTTTTTATGGGCACAAGCATCACAAGTAATTCAGTCATATGGATCTTCTCTATCTGCTTATGGTTTAATCTTCCTTGGAGCACATTTCATTTGGGCATTTAGTTTAATGTTCTTATTTAGTGGTCGTGGCTACTGGCAAGAGCTTATTGAATCAATTGTTTGGGCTCATAATAAAATTAAAGTTGCACCAGCAATTCAACCTCGAGCATTAAGTATTACTCAAGGTCGAGCTGTAGGTTTAGCTCATTATCTATTAGGTGGTATTGGAACAACATGGTCATTCTTCTTAGCAAGAATTATTTCTGTAGGATAAAATTAACGAGGTAAAATATCTATGGTAACTAAATTTCCAAAATTTAGCCAAGCTTTAGCACAAGATCCGACAACTAGAAGAATTTGGTTTGGAATTGCAACAGCCCATGACTTTGAAACACATGATGGGATGACAGAAGAAAATTTATATCAAAAAATCTTTGCTTCTCATTTCGGTCATTTAGCAATTATTTTTCTTTGGACATCCGGTAATTTATTCCATGTTGCTTGGCAAGGTAACTTTGAACAATGGTCTTTAAACCCATTAAAAGTAAAACCAATTGCGCACACAATTTGGGATCCACATTTTGGTGATCTTGCAATGAAAGCTTTCACAAAAGGTGGTGCATTTTACCCAGTAAATATATCTTATTCAGGTGTTTACCATTGGTGGTATACTATCGGAATGAGAACAAATAATGATTTATATGTTGGGTCTATTTTTTTAATAGCCTTATCTAGCTTATTATTATTTGCTGGTTGGTTACATTTACAACCAAAATTCCGTCCAAGCCTATCTTGGTTTAAAACTAATGAGTCACGTTTAAATCATCATTTAACAGGTTTATTTGGGGTAAGCTCTTTAGCGTGGACAGGACATTTAGTTCATGTTGCTATTCCAGCCTCTCGTGGTATTCATGTTGGTTGGGATAATTTCTTAACAACTTTACCACATCCAGATGGTTTAACTCCATTTTTTGATGGTAATTGGAATGCTTATTCTCAAAACCCTGATACGGTAGAACATATTTTTGGTACAAATACAGGTGCAGGTACTGCTATTTTGACATTCTTAGGTGGTTTTCACCCACAATCTCAATCTCTTTGGCTTACTGATATAGCACATCACCATCTTGCCATTGCGGTTGTATTTATAATCGCTGGTCATATGTATAGAACAAATTTTGCTATTGGTCATAATATGAAAGAAATTCTAGATGCACATCGTCCACCAGGTGGTAGATTAGGTGCAGGACATCGAGGATTATTTGATACAATAACAAACTCTTTACATATGCAACTAGGTTTAGCTCTAGCAGCATTAGGTGTAACTACATCTCTAGTTGCTCAACATATGTACGCAATACCTCCTTATGCTTTTATGGCAAAAGATTTTACAACTCAAGCAGCGCTTTATACACATCATCAATATATAGCTGGGTTCCTAATGGTAGGGGCATTTGCACATGGGGCTATTTTCTTTGTTAGAGATTACGACCCAGAAGCAAACCAGGATAATGTATTAGCTAGAATGCTTGAGCATAAAGAAGCAATTATTTCTCATTTAAGTTGGGTTAGTTTATTTTTAGGTTTCCATACATTAGGACTATATATTCATAATGATACTGTAGTTGCATTTGGTCAACCTGAGAAACAAATCTTAGTAGAACCTGTTTTTGCACAATTTATCCAAGCAGCTTCAGGGAAAGCAGTTTATGGTTTTGATCTTTTATTATCTTCAAAAGAAAGTCCTGCTAGTGTTGCCGGAAGTGAAATCTGGTTACCTGGTTGGATAGAAGCAATTAATAATGATAAAAATGATTTATTTTTAACTATTGGGCCTGGTGATTTTTTAATACATCATGCTATTGCTTTAGGATTACATACTACAACATTAATCTTAGTTAAAGGGGCCTTAGATGCCCGTGGTTCTAAATTAATGCCAGATAAAAAAGATTTTGGATATAGTTTCCCTTGTGATGGTCCAGGTCGTGGTGGTACTTGTGATATTTCAGCTTGGGATGCTTTTTATTTATCAATGTTTTGGATGCTAAACACAATTGGTTGGGTTACTTTCTATTGGCATTGGAAACATGTTACAATTTGGCAAGGTAATGCAGCTCAGTTTAATGAGTCTTCGAACTATATTATGGGTTGGTTACGTGATTATTTATGGTTAAATTCATCGCCATTAATAAACGGATACAATCCTTATGGTATGAATAGTTTATCTGTATGGGCCTGGATGTTCTTATTTGGACATTTAATTTGGGCTACTGGGTTTATGTTCTTAATTTCATGGAGAGGATACTGGCAAGAGCTTATAGAAACATTAGTTTGGGCTCACGAGCGTACACCTCTTGCGAACTTAGTTCGTTGGCGTGACAAACCTGTTGCTCTATCAATTGTTCAAGCCAGATTAGTAGGGCTAGTTCATTTTACAGTCGGTTATATTTTAACTTATGCTGCTTTTGTTATAGCTTCAACTACTGGAAAATTTGGTTAATTTAGATTATACTATTATTTAGGTTTGTATATTAAAGTATAATATTACTTTAATATACAAATTTAATAAAACATAAAAAAATTAATTAAGGAATTTTCTATGGCTAAACAATCAATGATTGAACGAGAGAAAAAAAGAGAAAGGTTAGTTATAAAGTATAGCGAGAAACGAAAATCACTTCTTTTAGAATTTAAAAAGGCAAATACTTTTTCGGATCAAATGGAAGTTCATAAAAAAATAGAAAAGCTACCAAGAAATAGCTCACGTATAAGATTAAGAAACCGTTGTTGGCGAACTGGTCGTAGTCGAGGGGTTTATAGAGATTTTGGCTTATGTCGACACATGGTTAGAGAAATGGCACATAATTGCTTATTACCTGGTGTACGAAAAGCTAGTTGGTAATTAAAAATTTAAAATAGGAGAGATAATAATTATATTATCTCTCTTTCTTATAGACCAAGTTTATTTCCGCGGCGGTATTGTAAAAAAGCAGCAACAAATAAACCAATTAAAGTTACTGGGATAAGACCTAATACCATACCAAAAAGAAGAGGTTCAATCATAATATAAAGATATATAAATAATTATTAAAGTAATTAGGGTATTGAGTTTGATAAGTTTAAATAATAAGAAGACATTAGCCCCATATTCTAGATACTAATATATTTCTACAAAACCACTATTTATAAGCTGTTTATCTAAAACCAACTGAAGCTTGCCAAAGGAAGGCAAGTAATAAAAAAAGAACTGGAACAATTGGTAAAATATCTACAATTGGACTATACATTGAGTACAGTTCTGGTAACTTTGTTAGTAATATGATTTCCATATTTTATTAGCCTTTTTGTAAAAATACTATCGAACCATTATATTCAATAAAATAGAGTTAGATATACTATAGTATATAGTAAGACAATATATTTTATTTCCCTTAACTCCTTATTCTCTTATTATTTTAGATTTTCTTCTATAAAAATAACCTTTTAACTTTCAGCACCAATCTTTTTATCCTATAGATTTAAAAAAGATCAGTTTTCTCTTAAATTTAATAAATAGGGTATTCATTTTAAGATAACTAAATTATAATAATAAAAGTAAATTTATTATTATTAAATACTATACAAGATACAAAAGTAATTCTAGTTTTATGTAAACCAACCGTAGCTATGTAATCCTTGACCTAAAAAATTAACCCCAAGATAACAAATCCAAACAACAAAAAATCCTATACTTGCTAAAAGAGCTGGTTTTTTACCATTTAAGCCTACTATTAAGCGAAGATGTAAATATGCCGCAAAAATTAACCAAGTAATTAAAGCCCAAGTTTCTTTTGGGTCCCAACTCCAATAAGATCCCCAAGCCTCATTTGCCCAAACAGCACCTGCTATTATACCAATAGTTAAAAAAGGAAATCCTAAACTTATAGCTCGATAACTCCAATTATCTATATGGTATAAAAACTTTGTACGATTATTTATAACAATATCTTCTTCTTCATTATAAATTACATCTAATCCTAAATATAAAAATTGGCTTTTAGTTAGATTTAAAGTTTTTAGCATATGCTTTTCATATTCAGCAGCTCTAACTGGTATAGTTTTTATATAATCTTCAAGTTCTAAAAATGCACCTACATAAACTATTGCGAATGATGACCCAATAATTAGAATAGCATAACTTAACATCATTAAACTAACGTGCATCATTAACCAATTTGATTGTAAAGCTGGAACTAAAGCGCTTGCTTTTTGCATCTCAAGAGGTAATGTTAATGCAGCAAAACCAGTAATAAATAAAACAATTGGGACAATAATACACCCAAACAACGAACTTTGAGTTTTAGATTCTAAAGCTTGGTAAACAAATAAAAGTATGCATGATAAAAACAATAAAGATTCATATAAATTACTTAAAGGGAAATAACCAAATTGAATCCAACGATTTAATAAAAAAACAAAGAGACTTAAGGTTGCAAATTTTGAAGTGATTTTTGCTAAAGTACTAAAAATTTTTATATTTTTAAACCCTAAACTAAACCAATAGAAAATTGTAGAGACAAGACAGGAAGCAAAAAGCACATTATTAAATATATTACTATCATTACAAACGTTACAAAAATCCTGGAAAAACATTATTACCCCCTATTTTTATAATATAATTAAAATTGCCACAAATGTACCTAATTAGTATAGCTTATATATTTACAAAAAAACCAAATATCAAAAAATTATGCAACTAAATATATAATTAAAGACTAAAAATCTAAAGTAAATAAATTTAATTTGATGAACTAAAATTATATTATATTATATAAATGTATATATGTTAAATATTTAGATTATAATATATAGTAATATAACACAAGAATATAATATAATTTAATAATACTTGTTAAAAACTATATTATAATATGCTTATATCATTTATACCAATCAATATCTCTTAAGAGCAACTACTATTAGTAATTATTTTTTAAATAATAATAATTTAGTTAACACATATAAAAATTAGGAGTCATATATGAAACTAGCTGTTTACGGTAAAGGTGGTATCGGTAAATCTACAACAAGTTGTAATATTTCTGTCGCTCTTTCTAGACGAGGAAAACGTGTTTTACAAATTGGTTGTGACCCAAAACATGATAGTACATTTACACTAACTGGTTTTTTAATTCCAACGATTATTGATACATTACAGGCAAAAGATTATCATTACGAAGACATTTGGCCAGAAGACGTTATATACCAAGGTTATGGGGGAGTTGACTGTGTTGAAGCTGGAGGACCACCTGCTGGAGCTGGATGTGGCGGTTATGTTGTTGGAGAAACAGTAAAACTTTTAAAAGAATTAAACGCATTTGATGAATATGATGTGATTTTATTTGATGTTTTAGGAGATGTTGTTTGTGGTGGTTTTGCTGCACCATTGAACTATGCCGACTATTGTTTAATTGTAACAGATAATGGTTTTGATGCATTATTTGCTGCAAATAGAATTGCTGCTTCAGTGCGAGAAAAAGCTAGAACACATGCATTAAGACTTGCAGGACTTATAGGTAATAGAACAGCTACTCGAGATTTAATTGATAAATATATTGATGCAGTGCCAATGCCTGTTTTAGAAGTACTACCTCTTATTGAAGACATTAGGGTTTCAAGAGTAAAAGGTAAAACTTTATTTGAAATGACAGAATCTGATAGTTCTTTATATTATATTTGTGAATACTACCTAAATATAGCAGACCAACTTATTGCTAATCCTGAAGGCGTAGTTCCAAAAGAAGCAGCGGATCGTGAGTTATTTAGTTTACTATCTGATTTCTATTTAAACCCTAAAGAAAAAGATGAAGATACATTAGAATTTGATACTATTGAAAATGATTTAAATGAAGTATTTTCGATTTAGTCTAAAATGAATAGACTTATAAATTTTAATTTTTTAGTAAAAGGATTTATATGAATCAGATAAAACATGTAGATAACAACGATTTAAAAGAAAAGATAAATTTTGAATGTGAGACAGGGAATTATCATACGTTTTGTCCAATTAGTTGTGTTGCCTGGTTGTACCAAAAAATTGAAGATAGTTTCTTTTTAGTTATTGGGACAAAGACCTGTGGGTACTTTTTGCAAAACGCTTTGGGAGTAATGATTTTTGCAGAACCTCGCTATGCGATGGCTGAATTAGAAGAAGGTGATATATCAGCACAATTAAGTGATTACGAAGAGCTGAAACGCTTATGTTTACAAGTAAAAAGAGACCGAAACCCAAGTGTAATATTTTGGATTGGTACCTGTACAACAGAAATAATTAAAATGGATCTAGAAGGTATTGCACCCAAGTTGGAAGCAGAAATAAGCTTACCAATTGTAGTAGCTAGAGCAAATGGACTTGATTATGCTTTTACACAGGGAGAGGATACTGTATTAGCTGCTTTAGCACAACGACCAAATGCAAAGCAGCTAGAAACAACATCAGAAAAAGCAATCCCAACTGATAAGGATTATATTGAACATGTACCTCTTATTTTATTTGGTTCTATACCTGACCCAGTTGTTAATCAACTTACTTTAGAATTGAAAAAACAAGGTATTCGAGTTTCAGGTTGGTTACCATCAAAACGTTATACTGAACTACCTCTTATCAATGAAGGGAATTATGTCTGTGGAGTAAATCCATATCTAAGCAGAACTGCAACAACATTGATGAGAAGAAGAAAATGTAAACTAATTGGTGCTCCATTCCCTATTGGGCCTGATGGTACAAGAGCGTGGTTGGAAAAGATTTGTACAGTTTTTAGTATTGAACCTAAAGGGTTACAACAAAGGGAAGATGAAATCTGGGAAAAATTAAAATATTATGTTAGTTTGATCGACGGTAAAAGTGTATTCTTTATGGGTGACAATTTATTAGAGATTTCATTAGCACGTTTTTTAATAAGATCAGGTATGGTTGTATTTGAGATTGGTATACCTTACATGGATAAAAGATATCAGGGAGCTGAATTACAGTTATTGCAAAAAACTTGTAAAGAAAAAAACATCCCAATTCCGATTATTATTGAAAAGCCTGATAATTATAACCAAGTAGATAGAATTCGTGATATGAAACCTGATCTAGTTATTACTGGGATGGCGCATGCAAATCCATTAGAAGCAAGGGGTATTAATACAAAATGGTCTGTTGAATTTACATTTGCTCAAATCCATGGTTTTACAAATGCTATTGAAGTTTTAGAATTAGTAACAAGACCCCTTCGCCGTAATCAAAAACTTGAAAAAATTGGCTCTCAGCGTTATACTGATCGTCGATAATCAAAAAATCGTCTAACGTTCTTAAATTAACTTGAATTTTACACAAATAGTATACTATACTATATTTATATCATTATTTCCATGTTGTATATAAACTATATGGCATGAAAAATTTATTTTTTATTAAAACTCATAGTTTTTCATTACTTTCCCGATTAATGTTTAATTTTAAAAAATCAGTATTAATATTTTTTTTAGCTCTCAGCATACCTTTAGCAGCATTTGCCGATGTTGCGGGTTTAACAAAATGTAGTGATTCTGCACCTTTTAATAAGCGATTCGATGCTAGTGTCAAAAAATTAGAAGTAAGAGTTAAAAAATATGAGCCTGGATCTCCTCCAGCGTTAGCTTTAGAACAACAAATTACTAGAACTAAGCAAAGATTTACTCGTTACTCAAACTCTGAGTTATTATGTGGAAAAGAAGGCTTACCTCATCTAATAACAGATGGAAGATGGGATCATGCTGTTGAATTCATGATTCCAGGAATGATGTTCTTATATATAAGTGGTTGGATAGGTTGGGCTGGTCGTAGTTATCTAAATACAGTTGGTGCTACTTCGAACCCAACAGAAAAAGAAATTATTCTTGATGTTCCATTAGCATTAAAAATTATGTCATCAGGATTTATTTGGCCAGTTTCAGCTTGGCAAGAATTCACTACTGGGAATTTTTTAGTTCCTGATTCTGAAATTACTGTATCTCCACGATAATAACATTCCTAAAAATATAAAAAAAAATTTCACTATATATATAATAAATTAAGAGGTATCAAACAACATGGACAATTTCTTAAAATATCTTTCGACTGCACCTGTTCTATTTGTTGGATGGATGACATTTACTGCTGGGTTTATTATTGAAGCTAATCGTTTTTATCCTGATGCTTTAACATTTCCTGTCTTTTAAATATAAATATTGTATATAAAAAATACAAACTGTATTATGATAACGGTATAAGTTATCAATACAGTTTGTATTTTTTTATATACAATATTTTCTTATAGAATAACCTATAGAAAAAAATAGTAAACAGAGGTGATTTATAATCAAAAATAATGAGTTGAAAATATGACGAACCTAAATTTCGTGCCTAAGAATGTGTCTGGTGGTCTTAATGTGTCGAGTCGTGTCTCTAATGAGATTAATGACAGTGACAAAAATTTATTTGATAATAACGTTAATGTAAATAATCTGTGGAGTGAAGAAAATGGAAATTTAGATCGTTGGGGGATTAATGATGGAAGTGAGAAAACCGACAAGTCAGGAAATTTAAAGGAAAGTAATAAAAAAATTAAGCTTACGGGGGAAAAAGATGTTAACCAAAATCTTGCCGTTAAAGAAAAACTTAATAAAGTTCAGGTGTATTTTATTGTTAAATCTATAAAAGAAGAAGGAAAAGAAGTTTTAGTTGCTGTACCAATTAATAATTTTGATGATTTATCAAATTCTTCATATGGGAAAGCTATATCGGCGCGAGCAGGTACCTTTTTAATGAGAACTGATGCAGACCTTAATAAAAAGGGTTTCATAGAAGGTAAACCAGGGAATAGACCTTTTATATTAGAACATGCACTTGAGGTTGAAGCTCCATATGGGAATTTGCCAGAAGTACCTTTAGAAGCTTTGGTTTTAGCAAAAAAATATGGGATAAATGGGAATTTAGAGGTACAAGATTTAACTATAGAAGAACAGGAAGAAGATGAGTCAAAATTAATTACAGAAATGATAGTAGATGATTCAGGAAAAGAAAGAATGCTTTATTATTTTTTGAGTGAATATGAATATGATTACGCATTTCTTGATAATACAATATTTACGAATGTCGAACCTTACCTTACAACGCCAAGAGATGAAGTAAGCTTTAATAGAACATTTAAAGATATTTTAGAAAATAATATCAAAACCATTGGGCTAGATGATATTTGGAATAAAGAGAAAAAAGAGTTAAGATTATCAGAAATAGAAGATTTAGTTTATAAAAATACAGACGAATTATTAAGCAAAAATATCATTCCGATTTTTTCTGATCTAGAAGAAGCACAAGATTTATTAATAATAGTTCTTGAAGAACTTCTGGAACCTTTTAAAACGATAAGGTTTATTGAGAATTCTAGTAACCAGGATGATTATTCATTAACAAATATCGATTACTTGGATGATTCATTTACGTTACAAAATAAATATGCTTCCCCAGAAACCAGAATGGATAAAATTCAATTGTGGTTAACGAAGTATAGATTAATAAAATCGCGTACACAACTGAAACCTCAATATGAATTAAATTACCAACGCTTTTTATTCCCACGTATTCCTGAAGAACTTCATGAGTTTCTTGAGCCAGATGAACGTAGTGAAACTGCTTACCTATCTGAGAGTGATACAGTGTTATTAGATATCGCTAGTAATGTTAAAATTGTCTCTATGGGGTTGGGTGATTTTTTAAGTTTTTGGAATAATAGTGAGACAAAAAATGGGGAAATATTATTTATACCATCTTCGAAAAGTTTTAAGAAGATAAACTTACCGTTAATCTCTAAAAAACCAAAAGATCGATTTTATGAGTATCAACAAAAATTCCGCGGTGGAGATAAACAAAAAATAGAGGGTTATAGCTATAGCTATGAAATAAAAAGTTCCCCTATATAATCAAATTTCTCTTTAGTTTTTCCTTAATAAATAATTTTTTTTCAATAAACTAAAGAAAAATTATTTTTCTTTAATTTATTGAAAAAAAGCAATACTAAAATTTCAATTCCGCAGCCTGAACTTTTTCAAATTGTTTTTTCTTAATTACAAAAAAGATTTGAGTAAATAATACAGAAAAAGCAAAGATTATAAAACCAATTATTCTAGTTGGGTCTTGTAAAACAATTTCTACATCAGTTTGTCCAAATCCACCAACATTAGGATCTTTTGTTAACGGTTGATCTAATTTAATAGTATCTTTTTTTGAAACTACTAATGATAGACCTTTAGGAATAGTTTGTTTAGTTTCTTTACCAGCAGAACTTAATATAGTGATTGCAGTTTCACCCTTATCTAAAGTTTGGATTTCTGCAATTTGACCTTCAAAAGATGAAGTAACGATATTATTATTACTTTTTTCTCCAGTAGGGTATATTTGTCCTCGACCTCTATTTGCACCAACATAAATTGGATATTTTAAGAAATTAACATTTTTATTAGTTGCTGGGTCAGGAGATAAAACCGGGAAAATAATTTCTTGGTGTGTATCACCTGCAATTGGACCAACTACTAATATATTATCCTGAGTTGAGCTATAAGGAGAGATATAAACCCCCTTACTTTTTTCCTGTATTTCCTTTGAAATTAAATTTTTTGGTGCTAATTTGAAACCTTCAGGCAAGATAACAACCGCACCAACGTTTAATCCACTTAATTGACCATTCCCTAGAACTTGTTTGGCATCTTTGGCATAAGGAATCTTTACAGCTGCTTCAAAAACTTTATTTGGTAATATAGCTTTTGGTGATTCTATTTGCACAGGTTTTTCTGCTAAATGGCAATTTGCACATGCAATTCGTCCATTTGCGGCACGCGGGTTTGTATATGCCTGTTGTGCATAAATTGGATAGGCTTCTGATATCTTAACAGAAAGTGTAAGACTACTAATGATAAAAAAAAAGCTTATCATGGTAAATTTCATTAGTCTTTTCAAAAGTTCCATATTGAAATGAGGTAAATTAAAAAGTTTTTAATTGATAATCCTTGATAGAAAGAGATTTTAGTAAAAAAAGAGGTTTTATAAGGGTAATAAGGAATTAATTCCTTATTACCCTTATAAAACCTCTTTTTTTACTAAGTTAATCGATGTTATGCTCCCTAAAAAGTATAACAAAAATAAAGCACTTGATAATAATAATTGTGTTATAGGGTCTGCTGAAGGTGTTAATACAGCACCTAGTATTGTAGAAAAAAGTATCATCGGTCGCCAATAATTTAACATTTTTATTGGGTCAACTATCTTAGATAAACTAAGGATAATTTGAACAATTGGTACTTGAAACACTAATCCTGTACTAAAAAATAAAGTAGAGACAAAATTAAAATACTGGGTAAAAGACCAAAAAGGCTCAATAACTTCTGAGCCATAAAAAATAAAAAAATTCAAGGCTGCAGGAATCAAAAGAAAGTAAGAAAAAAGTAATCCTAGAATAAACAAAACAATAGAGCTAATCAATAAACCGACTATAATATTTTTTTCATTTTTAGTTAAAGCAGGTCTAAAAAAGAAAAGTGTTTGACTTAACAGTAATGGTGTAGAAAATAAAACACCAGCATAAAATGAGATTATTAAAGTCGAAACAAAATATTCGCCTGGAGATAGTTGAAAGAATTGTATATTTGAGACTGGGCTTTCTAAAATTTTAACTAATAATTTCACATTATAAAATGTAAAAAATGTGATTAAAGATAAAAAACTTAAAATATGAAATACACGTTGCCTTAGTTCATCAAAATGCTCGTTAAAATATAATTCTGTAATTGAACGTGATGAAGTTTTAATAATATCCGTCATAGAATAAAATTTAAACTTCAATGTTTTAACATTTTCTTTCATAGTTTCTACAAAGATATTTATTAATGCTTTAAGACTCTATAAATTTAAAAGCCTGTAACTTAGATGATGCTATTTTCATCTCTTGTGATGCATCAATTTTTTCTTTAGTTGTTTGTGCTAAATCTAAATTTTTTGTAGCTTTAGCTAAAAACTCTTTTGCTTGGGCGTAATCTTCTTTTACAATTTCTTCTACTCCACTAATTAAAACTATAACTTCATCATTTTTTATGACAGCAAAGCCACCAAGAACAATAATGGGTGTCCAAGATGAATTAACTTTAATTCTAAGAATTCCGATTTCAAGAGCAGTAATTAAAGGAGCATGGCCTGTAAGGATACCTAATTGACCTGTAAGACTAGGTAGAACTACTTCATCGGAAGAAGTATCCCAAATTAATCCATCTGGAGCAATTACACGAATATTTAAACTCATTGGAAAATTCCCTAATTAATTATTAAAAGTTTTTGCTTTAGAGATTGCTTCATTAATATCGCCAACTAAATAAAAAGCTTGTTCAGGTAAATCATCTAATTCACCACCTAAAATCATATTGAAACCTTTAATCGTATTTTCTAAGTCTACGTATTTACCAGGAGACCCAGTAAATATTTCTGCAACGAAGAATGGTTGTGATAAAAAACGTTCAATTTTTCTAGCACGATCTACAACTAAACGATCTTCTTCAGATAATTCATCAATCCCTAGAATTGCAATAATATCTTGTAGTTCTTTATAACGTTGTAATGTTTCTTTAACTAATTGAGCTGTTTTATAATGCTCATCACCAACAATTAAAGGTTGTAACATAGTTGAAGTTGAATCTAAAGGGTCTACAGCTGGGTATATTCCTTTGGCAGCTAAACCCCTAGATAATACAGTCGTTGCATCTAAATGGGCAAAAGTTGTAGCTGGAGCTGGATCAGTTAAATCATCTGCAGGTACATAAACAGCCTGGATAGAAGTAATTGAACCTTGAGTAGTTGATGTAATACGTTCTTGTAAAGCACCCATTTCAGTACCTAGAGTAGGTTGGTATCCTACGGCTGAAGGCATACGTCCTAATAAGGCTGAAACTTCTGAACCAGCTTGTACAAATCTAAAAATATTATCGATAAATAATAAAACATCCTGTTTATTAATATCACGGAAATACTCAGCCATTGTTAGAGCAGTTAACCCAACACGCATACGTGCACCAGGTGGCTCATTCATTTGACCATAAACTAAAGCTACTTTAGATTCTAATAAATTTTTCTCGTTTATTACACCGGATTCTTTCATTTCCATGTATAAATCATTACCTTCACGTGTTCTTTCACCTACTCCACCAAAAACAGAAACACCACCATGAGCTTTAGCAATGTTATTAATTAATTCCATAATTAAAACAGTTTTACCTACTCCTGCACCACCGAAAAGTCCAATTTTACCACCTCTACGATAAGGAGCTAATAAATCTACTACTTTAATACCAGTCTCAAAAATAGCTGGTTTAGTTTCAAGGTCTGTGAAGGCTGGTGCAGGTCTGTGAATAGGTAATGTTTCATTACCAGTATCATCTCCTAAATTATCTACAGTTTGTCCTAAAACATTAAAAATACGGCCAAGAGTTGGTTTACCTACAGGAACTAGGATTGGAGATTTAGTATCAATAACTTTAACTCCTCTCTGTAAACCATCAGTAGCGCTCATTGCAATAGCTCTAACTCTGTTATCTCCTAATAATTGTTGTACTTCACAAATAATAACGCCTTCTTTACTCTCTACTTCAAGAGCATTATAAATTTTTGGTAATATACCTGAAGAAAAGACTGCATCGATAACTGGTCCAATAACTTGTGTTATATAACCTGTATTAACATTTTTATCATTCGTTACTGTTTTTTCAGTCATTTTTTAATTATTTGCATTATTAAATAATAATGAAATCTGAAAATTTTTTAATTAATTTTATTTAAGCTTGAGAACAAAAGTAAAATGAGTCTTAGTTTAGACTAAAAAAATTGAAGTAATAGATTGTACAAATAAAAAAAAGATCAATAAATTTCGATTAAGAAAAGCTAGTTATATATTTAAAGTTTTTTTAAGCGGAAAGTCGACCTGTTGTTCGCAACCAATTTTGGGCTTCTATATAATTATTTGGGGCAAGATTGATTGCTTGTTTCCAATACTCAGCAGCTTTATTAAAAAGTAATTTAGCGACATCAATATTTTGTTTTTCGGAAGCCTTTACACCTTGGTAATGATATATAACAGCAATATTATTTAACGCCTGGGGTAAATTTGGGTTTAATTCTAAGGCTTGGTGGTAATACTCTAAAGCTTTTAGGTATTCTCCATTACTAGAATAGATCAAACCAATATTATATAAGATAAAACTACGATCATAAGGATCTTCTTCAAGCTGTAATGCTTCATAGTAATTCTCTAATGCTTCTGCGTACTCACCTTCAGATTGTGCTGACATACCATCTCTATAGTAAAAAAAAGCTTGCTTCTCTTCTTTACTTGCTGGGAAAACTTTCAAGATAATATCTGCCATAATCGTAAAAGTTTTATCGATAAAATTATCATTTCTTTGTGAACGACTCATATTTTTTCTGTTTTTATATTTTTTATATCTTATTTCTTGAAAAAGTAAAGAAAAAGTATAGTTTAAAAATATTATAACATTTAAGCTAATATTCTAAGAACATTAATTTTCTACTGATGTAACAAAAGGTAATAAATGTAAATATCTTGCTCTTTTGATAGCTTTTGAAAGTTGTCTTTGTTGTTTTAATGTTAGATTCGTTGAACGACGAGATTTAATTTTACCATGTTCTGTTGAAAACGATAAAAGAATATCAACTTGTTTATAATCAATTGTCTCATTTGGTTTAAGTTTAAATGGTTGGCGTCTAGTTTTTGTCGGCTTCCCTTTATTTCCCTTATTATCATTATTTGGCATATTATACTCCTTATTTTATTTCTTTTTGTTGTGTATGTGAATTACAGTTAGGGCAAAACTTTTTTAATTCAAGTCTATCTGGAGTGTTTCTACGATTTTTTGTTGTTGTATAATCGATTTTTTTTTTACTTTTGTTTGCTGTTGACCCTTGACTAGAAGTAATATCTGTTTTTCCGTTAGGGTTTGATGTTTTTTTGCAGTTTGTACATCTTAGGGTTATTATAATCCTAGCACCTTTATTTTTTGCCATAGTTTAATTTAAGTAAAAGTATTTTATTAAATGATAATTATTAATAATAGTAATATAGATATATCACTACTATTATATAGTAATATATTTTTCATTTGGAGATCAAGGTAGTTTTTCTTATACTTGGTCTTATAAGATTTTTTCTATTTCACTCACCGCTTGAAAAATTTAACTCTTCGTTATACAATGATATAGAGATATTATTTAAGAATAGAATAACTGTTTTAAATAATATTGAAATTATAGGAAGATTCAAGCAGTCTATAGTTTTATTAATTAACACCAATTTAGGAGGTATATTTATGTTTGAAAGGTTTACTGAGCGGGCGTTACAAGTAATTATGATGTCACAAGAAGAATCAAGACGTTTAGGCCATAATTTTGTAGGTACGGAACAAATACTTTTGGGCCTATTAGGTGAAGGCTGCGGTGTAACCACTAATGCCGTTAGAGAGTATGGAATTACTATTAGAAAAGTAAGAATAGAAGTGGAAAGACTTATAGGTAAAGGAACAGGTTTTGTTGCAATAGAAATCCCCTTTACCCCGAGGGCGAAAAAAGTATTGGAAATGTCAATAAAGCAATCGAAGGAGTTAAACCATAGTTATATCAATACTGAGCATATTTTTTTAGCACTATTAAATGATACAGATGGTATATGCTCAAAAGTTTTACAAAACTTGGGTGCAAACATACCTCGAATTAAAGCTTATGTCCTTAATGAGTTAGATAAAAATCATGAATCTGGGTCTTCAAAAGTTTTAGCTAATGTTGGGTCAGGGGATCAAAACCAGACAAAGGATTTATTTCTTTTTGATGATTTAGATAGAGCTTCTTTAACAGCCCCGAATTTATTAGAGTATACGACAGATTTAACGGAAGCAGCAGAAAGAGCAAAATTAGATCCTGTTGTTGGTAGACAAAATGAAATTGAACGGGTTATACAAATTTTATCAAGACGACGTAAAAATAATCCAATTTTAATCGGTGAGCCTGGAGTTGGTAAAACAGCAGTAGCTGAAGGCCTAGCACAAAGAATTATTCAACGTGAAGTTCCTAGTGAAATGCATGACCATAAAGTATTTGTTTTAGATATTACTTTATTATTAGCAGGAACAAAATATCGTGGGGAATTTGAAGAACGTTTAAAAAGAATCGTACAAGAATTAAAAGAACAAAAAAATATAATTATTGTGATTGACGAAGTTCACACATTAGTTGGTGCTGGTGCAGCGGAAGGAGCATTAGATGCTGCCAATATTTTAAAACCTGCTCTAGCACGTGGAGAATTGCAATGTATAGGGGCTACAACAATTGATGAATATCGACAACATATTGAGAAGGACCCAGCTTTAGAACGTCGTTTCCAACCAGTTTGGGTAAATGAACCTAGTATAGAAGAAACTATAACTATTTTAAAAGGTTTAAGACTACGTTATGAGCAACACCATAGATTAGAAATTACAAATGAAGCTCTAACTGCAGCAGCTAATTTAGGTGCCCAATATATAGCTGATAGATTTTTACCTGATAAAGCAATTGATCTAATTGATGAAGGTAGTGCAAGAGTTCGTTTAGTGAATTATCGTCTTCCTGAAGCTGTGCATATTTTAGATAAAGAATTGCGAACTATTTTAGATAATAAAGATTTAGCTGTTCGAGAGCAAAGGTTTGAAACAGCAACTGAAATCCGAGATGACGAATTAAATTTACGTGCTCAAATGGGTGCTATTATAAAAGCACAAAAAAGAATTGTACCAAAAGGAGTATTAGAAAGATTAAAGGTTGGGGCCCAAGATATTGCTTCGATTGTGGCATTATGGACTGGTGTTCCAGTGACAAAAATTACCAAAGATGAAAATACAAGATTACTAGAATTAGAAAATGTTCTTCACCAACGAGTAATTGGGCAAAAAGAAGCTGTCTCAGCTGTAGCTCGAGCTGTACGAAGAGCTAGAGTTGGAATGCGAAATATGAAACGACCAATTGCAAGTTTCTTCTTCTCAGGTCCTACTGGGGTAGGGAAAACTGAGCTAACAAAAACTCTTGCATCATTCTTTTTTGGTGCAGAAGACTCTATGGTTCGTTTAGACATGTCAGAATTTATGGAGCGTCATACTGTAGCCAAATTAATTGGTTCACCACCAGGTTATATTGGGTATAACGAAGGTGGGCAATTAACCGAAGCTGTTAGACGTAAGCCATATACTGTTGTTTTGTTTGATGAAGTTGAGAAAGCCCACCCAGATGTGTTTAATTTATTACTTCAAATACTTGAGGATGGTCGTTTAACAGACTCTAAAGGAAGAGTTATTGATTTTAAGAACACAATATTAATAATGACTTCAAATTTAGGTTCTAAAGCAATCCAGAATAATGAATTAGCCTCGCAGGGTATTGGTTTTGGTGGGGAAACAGGGGATACCAAAAAAACGAAATACGCGCAATTATGTAATACTGTTGGTGAAAGTCTTAAAGCATTCTTTAAGCCAGAATTTTTAAATCGTATAGATGAAATAATTGTTTTTGAACAATTAACCAAAAATAATATTAAGCAAATTGCAGTTATTATGGTAAAAGATTTAATAGAAAGAGTAAAAAAAGAGAAAGAAATTTCATTATCTTTAACTCCTAGAATGATGGAATTATTAATTGAAGAAGGTTTTAACCCTACTTATGGTGCTCGACCTTTACGTCGTGCTCTTGTGAAATTAGTTGAAGACAAAGTTTCTCTTGAATATTTACGTTATAAGAAAGATCATGATGATGATGACCCTGTAGATATTTTAGTAGATGTTGATTTTGATAAGGTTAAAGTTTCAATATCGAAAACGATTAAAAAAGAAGAAGAAGAGATTAAACCAGAAGACAAAGAAAAACCAAAAGAAAAACCAAAATATAAAATTTCATTACCTAGACACAGACAACCAAAAGAAACTTCTATGCTAACTGAGAAAAAACCAGAAAATAGTCCATCTGGAGTATAATTACTACGCACTATATATTGTTTGTTAATTAATATATTAACAAACAATATTAAATTTTTATCTGGTGAAACTTATATTTTATTAAAATATAAGTATAAGTTCCATAAGATAAAAATCGTGTAATAAATCTAATAATACTAATTGGGTCACCTGGGACTTGAACCCAGAACTTTTCGGTTAAAAGCCGATTACTCTACCATTGAGTTAGCAACCCACTACTAGTGACATAATAACATATTAGGCAAGTATAGTTTATATATAAACTATACTTGCCTAATATATTGTTAGTATGCTAATCCCATGCTACGCGTTGTTTCAGCGGCTAAATAAACACGAACACTTAAAAAATCTGTTGGGCAAGCTGTTTCACAACGTTTACAACCAACACAATCTTCTGTACGCGGAGCTGAAGCAATTTGTCCTGCTTTACAACCATCCCAAGGAACCATTTCTAATACATCAGTAGGACAAGCACGAACACATTGTGTACAGCCAATACAAGTATCATAAATATTTACAGAATGTGACATAGCTAATAATTCTTATAAAGAAATTCTATTTTGATAATTTAAAAGATTAAAAAATTAATGCTTAGTAAATAAATTCAGATTTACTAATAATCAATTATAGATTGCATTCTATTGTAACGTAATAAAATTTTAATTGTCAATATGTAATATATTCAATTATTCTAATACCAATTGAGTTTACCTAAAATATTAATTGGTTATCTTTAATTTTATAAAAACAAAGTAGTAGGTTTAAAAGTATACTAGCAACGTTATTATATTTTAAATATGTAAAAACGAAGTTATAGTTATCTACCACTTTATTAATATGTAAAATAACTACAATAGTAAGTAACAGGTTATTATTAACTTATATCTTGGTAAAAATTATAAATATTTTTGAAAAATACAAGTTACCTGGGAAGAATTAAAACTTATTTTAAAAAAACTATTATGGTTGCAACTTTAGAAAGACGCGAAAGTGAAAAAAGAGATTGGGGAACATTTGCTACATGGATCACTAGTACTGAAAACCGTTTATACATTGGTTGGTTTGGTTGTTTAATGATTCCTACATTATTAACAGCAGCTTCATGTTACATCATCGCTTTTATCGCAGCACCTCCTGTAGATATTGATGGTATTCGTGAGCCAGTAGCCGGATCTTTATTATACGGTAACAACATCATTAGTGGTGCTGTTATACCTAGTTCAAATGCAATTGGTATCCATTTCTACCCAATTTGGGAAGCTGCTTCAGTTGAAGAATGGTTATACAATGGTGGTCCTTACCAATTAATCGTATTCCATTTCTTAATTGGTGTTGCTTGTTGGATGGGTCGTGAATGGGAACTTAGCTACCGTTTAGGTATGCGTCCTTGGATTTTCGTAGCATTCTCTGCTCCAGTAGCAGCAGCTTCTGCGGTATTCCTAATTTACCCTATCGGTCAAGGTAGTTTCTCTGACGGTATGCCTTTAGGTATTTCTGGTACATTTAACTTCATGATCGTTTTCCAAGCTGAACATAACATTTTAATGCACCCATTCCATATGGCTGGTGTTGCTGGTGTTTTCGGTGGTTCATTATTCAGTGCTATGCATGGTTCTTTAGTAACTTCAAGTTTAATCCGTGAAACAAGTGAAGTTGAATCTGTTAACTACGGTTACAAATTCGGACAAGAAGAAGAAACTTACAACATTGTAGCTGCACATGGTTACTTTGGTCGTTTAATCTTCCAGTACGCTAGTTTCAACAACTCTAGAGCTTTACATTTCTTCCTTGCAGCATGGCCTGTAGTTGGAATTTGGTTAACAGCTTTAGGTGTTAGTACTATGGCATTTAACTTAAATGGTTTTAACTTTAACCAATCTGTTGTAGATAGTGAAGGTCGTGTTATCAACACATGGGCTGATATTATCAACCGTGCAGATTTAGGTATGGAAGTAATGCATGAACGTAACGCTCATAATTTCCCATTAGATTTAGCATCTAACGAAATTCTTCCTGTTGCGATTTCTGCTCCTTCTGTTGTTGGTTAATTCAATTAAAATAATCAGATTTATTTCTGTATTATTATTTTATTTCTGACTACTACTTTGTGGTAGATAAGAGAGATAGATCAAAAGATCGCTAGAGTAATAAGAAGTATAAAACTTCTTATTACTCTATATATATATAACAAAATAGATTTACCTTCTAATATTCCTAAGTATTTTTTAAAACAGACAAGCTTATTCTAGTTTAAGATGTTTATAATTAACATATTTTCAAGCGTTCCTATCAAATATTACTGTAACCTAGGATTATTATTATTATTATAGTAATAGAACAAATAAAACTATATATCTTAATATCTTAAGATAATAGCTAAAAGAAATGGCCTAGGATTAATAACAAATAAAAATACTTTTTCTAAGTTATATATACTTAAAAAATAGATTAACTTTAGGTATATAAAATTTGTGTTCTATTATAATCAATCATTTTTGTTATAAAGTGAAAATAACAAGAAAATATAGGCAGTGGGTAATTTATTACAGAGCTTGGGAAAGATAAATAAATGCTGGGAAAAAAAATCCGATGGAATCTTATAACAATTTATATTATATTAGGTTAAGCCTTCTAATATTTGGTAGTAAGATTAATATATAGTTTTAGATATAAAAAAAGGTATATGGAGTAATGGAGTAAATTCAATTAACCACACATACAACATATTCCAATAATTTGTTGTATATGCGATTAAGTAAATTCATAGTATGCGGAAATTACCTACTTGTATTTATTTATTTTAACCTAATATATTATAAGCTAAATACACTACTAGCCGTAATATCAGCGTCTGTAATTGTAACTAAATCTGCTTTAGTAAGTACACGCCCACCGCTATCAAAATTACGATTTGCTTGTCTCATTCGAGCTCTATCCAAAGAATTTCTTATACTTCGAGCATTAGCAAATAGTGGCTGTTCACGACGTTTTAAAATATAATTTAAAAATGCTGGTTCAGCTTCAGGAGAAAACTGATATTGTTGTTCTTCTAGCATCATTTTAGCGATGATAAGTAATTCATCAGGAGAATAATCTGGGAAATCAACATGGTTTGCTATTCGTGAAGATAAACCTGGGTTAGAGCTATAGAATTGTTCCATACGTTCTTTATACCCTGCGAAAATAATTACTAAATCATCACGTTGGTTTTCCATAACTTGTAACAGAATTTCAATTGCTTCACTTCCATAATCTCTTTCATTATCTGGCTTATATAAATAGTAAGCTTCATCAATAAATAAAAGACCACCCATTGCTTTTTTTAGTACTTCTTTAGTTTTTGGAGCAGTGTGTCCAATATACTGTCCAACTAAGTCATCCCTAGTCACAGTTAATAAATGTCCTTTTTTTGAATGCCCTAATTTAAAAAGAATATCAGCCATACGAGTTGCAACAGTAGTTTTACCTGTACCAGGACTCCCAGTAAAAGACATATGTAAGCCTGGGTTTCCAGTTGTGAACCCTAGGTTTTCTCTTAATTTATCGATAACTAGTAATGCTGAAATTTCTTGAATTCTTGTTTTAACAGGTATTAAACCAACTAATTCTTCTTCCAATATGTCAATTATCGTTTTTATTTGTGTATCTAAATAAACTTGTTTTAAGTTTAAATTTTTTTCTAAAGATAAATTTTCTAAGCTTTTTACTGTTTCCATATGTTCTTCACTCCTTAGTAAAAATATTTATTGATTAATGGTCGTTTAAAAAGTAATTTATTAGTTAATGTAATTAAAGGTTTTAAATATAGAATTTTTTAAGAAAAAATTTATATTTGTCCATAATTTATTAAACTTGGTTTCTAATGATTTACTAAAAATGTAGAAAAATAATTAAGGCACTTTTATAAGAAAATAAAAATAGGTATCTTAGTTTTTATTTTCTTTGTTAGTTTGAATTATAATAAAAGTATTAATAAATGATTTTTTAGTCTTGCGGATTTAAATAAGTGTTATTAATAAGTATTTCCGTTTTTATGTATACAAAAATACCTAGATAATTATTCAGGAGAAAAATCGTATGAATTGGCAAGTTATTGGTCAAGTAATTACTGCAACACTAATTATTGTATCAGGCCCACTTATTATTTTTATAGCAAAAAAAGCTGATTTATAAATTTTTATAAATAGTATCTAGGCTAATTTTTTGAGTTTCTGAGGCACTTGAGTCATTAGGTTGTACAAATAATTTGCAATGACATTCTTTCCGTTCGCGCATTGAAACACAAGGGCAAACCCAATAATTTAGTTCAATTTCAGCTTTTTCGCTACGAAAATTTCTACAAGGACATAACGGAACTCCATAATTATCTTTATAAGTAGCTAACCCTGTAATAATTACAGAAGTTATTGAAGGGTCTAAGCAAAAAAAGGTATTAGTTTGTTTAGCGTAGATTTCTGCAAAATTATGCATTTCTTTTAGACGATTATAAAAATCTTCACTCTTTGTTGAATGCATTCGTATAGTTTAAATTTAGTCTTAAATCTATGTGTTAGTATCGTTTACTACAAAATTTATTAATAAAATATATTATGTTAATTAATTATTTACCTTCAATTTTAGTTCCTTTAGTTGGGCTAGTTTTTCCTGCTGTTGCTATGGGCTTATTGTTTATCTACATTGAAAAAGACACTATTGAATAATTTTCGACATTTCCAAGGTTCTCTAGAGAACCTTGGAAATGTCGAAAATTATTCAATAGTGTCTTTTTCAATGTAGATAAACAATAAGCCCCTAACAATTGATCGTTAAAGTGAAGACCCTAACCCAGAATAAGAACCAAAAATAAAAGTACCTACAACAACTATAACTCCTAGGCCACCAACTAATGCGACTAACCAAAGCGGTATTCTTCCTGTTCCTGCCATATTATTCTCTTGCTCCTATATCTTTTCTTAACCTTATAAAAATTCTATCTAGTAATTACAAAATCCTTTAGTTAAAGAAATAACTAGAGAAAAGTACTGCTAATATGAAAAATAATAATAAACCCCAGTATAAAGATGTACGACTTATTTCAACTTCTTGCTTATTAGGATTTGGACCTGTCATTGAATAAACTCCTATCGTTGGATAAATTGCATTGATGTAATTGCACCTATAAAGAATATCGTTGGAACAGCTAAACCATGTATAGCAAGCCAACGAAAAGTAAAAATAGGGTAAGCTACAGGTTGATTTGTATTTCTAGTCACGTATTTCTCCTAAATTTTATATTTTTTTTATAAACCTCTTGTTAAGTCTTCTAGTTCTTGCTTAGCACTAAATCTATCATTTACTAACGGAACTTGTTGTCTGTCCTGTGTAAAGTATTCATTAGGTCTAGGAGTTCCAAAAACATCATAGGCTAAACCAGTACTTATAAATAACCAACCAGAAATAAATAAAGAAGGAATTGTAATACTATGAATAATCCAATAGCGTACACTTGTTATGATATCAGAAAAAGGACGTTCCCCTGTTGAACCACCAGACATTTTAAAACTTTCTCCATTTTATAAAAATATATTATACCTTTCTTGTGTCTAAGTATAACAAAGTTATTTCTCATTCCTATTAAAATCTGATTTTTCTTGTAAAATATAATTGGGTTAAAAAGTTTTTAAGTGGAAATTTTTATTATTAGCGAGCAGCGAGAATCGAACTCGCATCAATAGCTTGGAAGGCTATGGTTTTACCACTAAACTATGCTCGCACTTATAACCTACTATAATATAATTTATTTATGTTTATTAGTTTTATTCTAACTAAAAGATAAATAAATAAATAAGTAGTTTAAAAATAAATATTATCTATACTAATTTTAATAAATTAAAGTCCTTCTAGATTAATATTTAAAAATCTTGCTAATTCAGAGGCTTCATTTTCCAAAATCTCTAAAGACCTTGGTTGTTCAACAGGTGTAAGTGGAATTTCTCGTTGATCCTTTGTACATAAATAAATAACACGCTTGGGGTTAATCCCATCTTGGATATTTAATTTAATACTTTTAATATTTTTGAAAGCATATACTAATAATATTTGACGGTTTTTCCCAGGAAAACCACGTCGCACTATTCTAACTAGTTCATTTTGTTTATCAAATTCATTATATCCACTACCAATATCCCAAAAAACGGTAAGGCCAATATATATACTTAGACTTATAGCAACAACTCCGTAGAATGTCATAACCAGCCCTTGAGGTAAAAAGGATAGTTCTGTTGAGTTAACAAAAAATAATAAATTCTTTTGAAAATAACTTGAAATACCTGTAAGTAAAAATCCCAACCCCCCAAAAAATAAAATAAATGTCCAAAAATAATTGCTAAAACGTCTAGAACCTACTACAATATCACGTTTTAATAAGTTATTAATTTTTTCAGTGCTCATAATTCTTTCTTTTCTTAACAGTATAGAATTTATAAATGTTTAGACTAAAATTCTAAATTTAATTTAAATATTAACAAGACTAAAAAAAACTAAATTAATTTAATTCCTTTAAGGCCTAAAAACAAACCAGATGCAAGTACAAAGGCGATACCTAACAATAAAACATAATCAATAAGAACACTCATTTTTTTTCCTTGGCTAAAAATTATAAAAAATGATATAATATACTATTATATATCTAAAACCAAAAAATACACTAATTTAATTGGCTCAACTGGTTCAAAAAATAAAATTTCTCATTCACTGGAATCATAAATTATTCTCTTTTAAAAAGATATAAATATTTTTATATAATAAAGTTTTACAAAATACTTATGACAAGTTTTATTAAACCTTACAACGATGATCCTTCGGTTGGGCACTTATCAACACCAGTCACTTCATCAGCAGCAACAAAAGCTTATTTAGGTAGTTTACCAGCTTATAGAAAAGGACTATCTCCTCTTTTACGAGGGTTAGAAATTGGTATGGCACATGGTTATTTATTACTAGGACCTTTTGAAAAATTAGGACCATTACGAGCATCTGAAATTTCACTTTTAATTGGGTTTCTATCTTCTGTAGGTTTAGTAACAATATTAACTGTTTGCTTAGCTATGTATGGAAAAGTAACTTTCCAAGATTCTGAAGTGATTAATAAAAATGATTTATTAAATGGTAAAAATTGGAACCAATTTACTTCTGGATTTTTTATTGGTTCATTTGGAGGCGTTAGTTTTGCTTATTTAATACTTCTTAATTTAGATTATTAGTGAAAAAGTTTTTGAACATCTAAAAAATTCAGATGTTCAAAAACTTTTTCACTAATAATCTAAATTAAGGAATTTAACATATAGGCGCGTTTTTAATATAGCAAAACAATATTTATAAAATTTCCCAGA